TTTGTATGCCGCCACCCCGGTGTATATACTAGTTCGCTCGTCTGCAGCGTCAGATTCGTATAAGAGACAGAAGTGAACTGAGACCGAAGGCCGCCGCAGGCGCGCAGCCGAGAGAAAGAGAATCTAGACCCACGGCCTATGACCTTTTGTCTTCGGTCCCATCGTCAATTAAAAAGCACGCGAAGTTATGCAGTATCAAAGATTATTTGTGACAAGAAATGAAGCAGCTAAAAAATAAAAAAAAAATATATATATATATATATTTGTTCTGCTTTTTTTTTCCCCCAATGAGCCTTTCCTTTAGGGCTCTACTCCCAAAGCAATTGTAAAGGCTAAAATCTTTGTCATTTTTTTTACGCTTATGCTTTTGGTGGCAAGTGGTGAAGGGCTCGAACGTACGAATCGTTCGGCCCTAAGGTGCCAAAAAATCTAGATTTTTTGGGCGCAGCCCTATTCGCAAAGCCAATAGGGTGCAGCCAAAATATATTTTTTTTCCCAAAAAATCTCAGCACCGAAAAATTAGAAGACGAATAAGATTAAAAACGCCATCATTAAGGCAAACAAAGCAATAGCTTCTGTTAAAGCGAAACCTAAAATGGCATAACCAAATAATTGCTTAGCCAATGATGGATTTCGCGCAACAGAATGAGGTTGGATAGGGGTTTATTTTCATATCGCCCTTCACAGCAATAAGAAGGTACCCATGATGCGCGACTCCCCCCCCCTGATAGAACCGTACGTGATAGTTACCCATCATACGGCTCCTCTTTTCCCACATCTTACGTGATTTCTTTATTTTTTTCTTTCCATAAAATATTTGCGACCTGAAGACTCACGTACGCTTGACGAGTGTAGCCAGAGAATAACGCGGCAGCAAGCAAGGGCGCAACATATATATTACTGCGCCCCTTCTTAGACTTTTTTAGTTTAATGAGCTTTTAGTCCGGGCAGCATTGCTTTGTTTTTGTAATGAGCTTGTGTCTTTGCTTTCGATATAGCGATAGCTTTTTTATACTTTGGATTTGGGGTTCTTGTTCAGGTAAATATTGCGAAGTATTAGTGATATGGCACAACCTTGTGGGGCTTCCGCTTCAGGCGGGGGTTCCTACTGAGTTAACAAAAAAAAAGGTATACCTGCTGTGGCCTTTGCCTCGAAATAACTTCAATATCCACTCAATAAACCGGATTTCTTCCAAGGGAATGAAGACTAATACGGTGCCGGTCGATTGTGTCATAACACTTTCTAATGTAAATTCCAGTAACCACGAGATTGCCGCCCAAGTTCTTTCCGATTTCCTTGAGTGTCGTAACCCCCGTGCGAGGCAATACATTTAAGGAATTGCGGCCTTCGAGAGTAATATGTATTGCCTTCGGTACAATATGATCTTTCGGGTTCCCTATGGGTTTTCTAACACGCAGCCGAAAAGAAAAAAAAATTTAAATTTTTTACGGACTCTCTTAGGCTTTCTGGAACAATTCTAGGCTAATACCTTCCAGTGTTTTCATTGTTGGGTCCCATCCCCTTATCTGAGTTAGATTTCAGCTTATCTTAAGCTGCTATGAGTACGTTTAAGTTCGATATTATCTCCATCAGGTTCTCATATTTACTTTCTATCAGGTTCACGCGTAAGATTGAATAATTTTACCGGGCAAGCAGCACAAAAAATATATTTTTAAATATATTTTTTTTCGCTTTTTCCTGGTAAAAAGCCAGAACTACATTCCTCGCCAGAGAAAAAATATAGACCTGTGGCTTTTTCTGTGGTAGGTTTTCTATTCATCCCCGAATGTATATCTCTGTCACCAGGATTACCATCCTTGTAGCTGTCATCTTTGTCGACCCGCCCAGCCTGTTCAGTGCTTTCTAAGCCTAACCGACGTTAGTCGGCGACCACAGGTCGTTCATTCCCCCCCTAGGGGCTCCCTTTCACCGTCGATTCTCAGTATACTCAAGTAAGGGCGGCAACCTGTGATGAGAATAATCCCCCCTAGTTTATAAGAGCGGCTATTGTCGAGATTCGTCCGCCTACACTAAACAACAAGCCACTTCCCTGACTCCGCGGCATTGCCAGCTCTTTATGAGTTGGCGGGAGTTGGATTACTGCCCAAGGCCCCAGCAGAACGCAAAGCGTCATCGGGTTTCAGATGCGAAGCTCCGCACATCGAAGAATTCCGATAGGGTGCTTTTCTCCCCCCGGTCAGAACCACACGTGCAAGTTTCTTCGCATGTGGCTCGTCCATGGCAAAATTTTTCAGCTTTTGCGGCTTCTTTCTCGCCGTATAAGCACTACTAGTCCTCTCTGCACAGGGGCACACGGCTACTATGCGATTCCATCCCTCCTCTTCCGTGTGCACCTCATAACTATGGCATTTGCAGCATAGTGTGATCTAGTTTCTAGATTTGGCTATGGCTACCTTAACAAGAGCCTTTGGTCCTTAGGTCTTAGATGATGTAGTGCAAGCTGGTTTGTGCTACTGCACAAGTCGGATTCATCCGTGTATTGTGAGTAATCTGCCCGGTTGTAGCCACGCTTCACCCCATAATAAAAATAAATAAGGCTTTTTGAGTGTAGTTATCTCACTAAGTAAAGCGGGGCTTTGATTTTATGTGAAAGTTTTTTAGATTTTTCGGAGAAGTGAGTAGTATAGTGACACTACCTTCTGCCTTTTTTTCGTGATCTGCAGGTTCGGACCAAATTTGTAGAAAGCAGCCCCGGCCGGCTGTAGGCTATGCTATCTAGCTAAAGCTAGAGCGCAGGAGGCGCCACCGGTCTGCCGCGCCTTTTATTGGCCTTAGTTCTAGTAGTTGCTTTCGCTGATTTGTACTACCGCTTACAGACGCGGGCATGCCCGCGTCTGTAAGCGGTAGCGCATTACCATTTACAGCCCTTTCCCCAAGATTTTTCACGTTACGGGCATGTCGCATGCGCAACTTGCTTTGCCCAGTGTATCCTTCGGAGTACTTATGGCTGATCTGTCACCCATTTCTTTTTAGTTTATACCTCGGCTCTTTGGCTGGCATGTACCCAAGTGTTAACCTTAAAGGGTACATTGGGGTGATCCCTCGCTTTCACGTTTGGGTGCTTGCTCGTGGTTTAGGTTATTGAGCGGTTTTTTATGCTCCTTGCAGTCTCTCCCGGAGGGTTGGTTGTTCGCACCAAGAATTTAGTTGGGCCTTGGAGCCTTCCGGGCCACCTTTGTTGGAAGGGGTAACGCTTGACCCTGACGCACTCGTGATAACCGTGCCACGAAACTTGACCAGGCCCCATGCTATGGTTCCCTGCGGTCTGTTTCCGCTACGGGTTAGGGGACCGCCCAGGCGATAATCTATTAACCTTCGCTGATCCAAACGCGCTCTAGCGAGGCGCACACTAAATACGTTTCCAATACCTACAGCAGCTCCTGCTAAAGCAATGGTAGCTGCTCCTGCTCCAATGTTAACCTAAGCCACTCTATTGCTGACGCAGCTCGGCTTCCGAACCGTACGTGAGCCTACGGCCTCATACGGCTCTTCTCATAATGTTTGTATCTTCGAGAGTTTTGGCCATGTAAAAGAAAATTTTCTCAATTGAACGTTTGCATAAATGTCCTGCTTGCCCTCCGCTTTTTTTAAGACTAATATGATCCACTTCTAAAAGAATCCTGGCATCCATATCCTTTGGGCTTCCCTTCACCTTCAAGAGCCTAAGCGCGTGTCAATAGGTTAACCAAGAATAAAAAAATATTTTTTTTATTTGGTCGCTGAACAAAAGTCGAAGGGATGCGATGCACGGATTGTGCACCTTCATTCAACTGCAATGTTCGCGCCATCTTCAATCTTGGCTCTTCGGTGGTGAGTATTGTCCACTCTGTTTACAGTCTGCCTTTGTTCAACATACCTATCAATATGGCCTGTGGTTTAGCCGTGAGCCTCTTTTGGAGTGCCTGCGTTTTGCTTTTTATGGTTATTCTGCCGCGAAGCCTTATAGATACTGGATTGTAATCTGAACACAAGCCCTTCGGCCTTTGGCCGGGGCATAGCGTGTCCAGGCCACAGGTAAAAAAAATCTATTTTTTTATTGAAAAATATCACTTAAAAAAAAAATATATATATTTTTTACCCGGAACACCCAGTTTTTTTTGAAGTTATGAGTCTCCAAGTGGGCATATCACAATAATTTATTACCGCGCTTTCGCTTTTTGGAGAATCCTGCTACCAATGAACATGTGGCCTGGCTAGCCTACCCTACGATCAGTCGTTTGGAGTTCAAGGTAGTTACCCCGTTCCCGAGTCGGATTGTTACGAAAACCTAAGAGACGAGCAATACTGCGGGAGGTGGAACACGCACGTAGAATGTAGTGGAAGCAACTACTTTCCTGGCCTCTTTTACCGTATTCCCAGAATGCCTATGACTAAAAATCAAGCTAATCATACTCTTCCTCATCGACTTGTGGTCCAGCCCTCAGTAAGGGTTCAGCATACCGAAGGTGATCGGGCACCGAAGCTTTAACTCGTTAACCAAAGTGTTCCTCTCGGTTTTCTTCCTGCGACCATTTTGCTATGAATTCCGGGGTTGCCACTCCCATGTAATAATCGAGAGTCTGCGGGACATTACCGCGCGACAGGGATTACACCTGCATCCGACAAGAGTTAGAATACTAAGTTCCGGCAAAAAAAAAAATCTATTTTTTTTAAGTATTTTTAGGTTTGTGGGCCAACGGGTCGCACTAATTTTGCACCTTCTAGCATAACAATTTAATCTTTGTTTCTGTCAAAACAATGACCATTCAAGGGCTGATCAATCGAAATGAGGCCAACCCAACCATTTAGCCAAGTGATGTCATGTCCATTTCATGTGGTTAGAACACAAATGAAGGCTTAAAGACGTTTTCTATTTAAACAATCTCGACTAGTGGAGCGAGCCAGGAGAGACTGGAGTCGTATGGTTGAGAGTTGCGCCTCATACTCAGTTTCATGAGGAATGCAATTACTATGTAATTGCGGGCGCAGCAAAAATCTATTTTTTTCGGCCTTTCATCACGTTTATGTAATCTTTTACAAGACAAATCAAATAGCCCTGGGTTCGCTTTTGAGTTCATTCGATCGTTCCTTAAAAAATAAAATCCGTGTAATAAATAAATTGATCTAAAGTTAGTTATTGTTGTTTTTTCTAGAAAGAAAGTCTCTTTACCCACAAACTTGGCTGGTTTTCATAATAAGACTGGAAAGGATTGGCACTTGTTGTTATCTTCTCAGATGTGATAGATTCGCTGTTAAATGCTAACGAGGGCCTCCTACATTAGCATTATAAAATGGTGAAACCGGGCCTGTACCCCGGGATTTCACTATGTTGCATTGTCAAGTAATTGAAAATGAATAACTTTATGATAATATTTAAACACGGCGTTTTTTAGGGGGTCGGCATCCATTATGTGGGGTTGGGGTTACATCTCTAATTTTGCTAATAATAAGACCTCCTAGTCGTAAACCACGTAGCGACGATTCCTTTCCATAACCTAACCCTTTTATTTCAACTTCAACCGACTTAATTCCCGGTTGAATAGCAGTTCGGGCAGCATTTTCTGCAGTTGCTTGAGCAGCATAATTGGTTGAGCGACGAGATCCCTTGAACCCCAATGAACCTGAGGAGGACCAAGTTTTTGTATCTCCTTTAGAATCTGTTACAGTAATAATGGTATTACTTAACGTTGATCGAATATATGCAATACCGTGCTTTTTTTTCTCCTGCATGAGTTTTTTTTGAATGTTTAGATTTTGTTTGATATCATCGATTGGGTTTTTTTACAATCCATATTATCTGTTTACTAATTAAAAATAAATAAATTTTGTAGAAAAAGTTTGTACAAAATAATCCATTAAACAAAAGAGAACGCCGCAGCTTTTGGTTCTTCGGGTGAGAGATTCTATTATCCGAGCCCGCCCCGCCTTTCGGCAGTTACAGTGCGAGAATAAATAAAAAATAGGCGATGACTCAAAAAAAAATATATATATATATAGATTTACTGCGCCCTTTGACTTATTGCGTTTATATGCCAACCAATAGGAGCCGGCCTTACCAATCGATGATGTTTTTGCGGAGGAAAAGCCAATAACAAAATGTGTAATGAAATTGAAATTTCATTACACATCGCTTCGCGCCTTCATCATTTATTGTGAATGATGAAAAATACAGCCTGCGGCCTGAATCAACGAAGTTGATTGATCGAAACGTTTCTGAATTTGCGACAAGTCTTAGCATTAGTATGAGTTCGTTGACCACGTAAGGGCAATCCCGCATTGTGGCGAAAACCGCGATAACAACCAATACTCATCAATTGTTTAATATCCCTCTGAATTACTCTTGCTAATTCTAAATCAACTAAATAATTTTGACTTATTATTTTGATAATTCGGTCAATTTGATATTTAGTTAACTTATTAACTTTAATGTTATCATTGAGACCCAATTGATCACAAACTTGAATTGCTTTTTTAGGGCCAAGTCCAAAGATTCGAGTTAAAGCAATTTCTACTTGTTCATTCGGCACTAAATTAGTTCCTAAAATATATGACATGATTTATTTTTTTTTTCCTTGTTTCTTATGTAGAATTTCGTTTCGATATTGTATACCTTTTCCTTTATAAACTTCAGGAGGTTTACAACTTTTGATGCTGGCAGCAAATTGAGTTACTTTTTGATGATCTATTCCAGTACGACAAATAAGATTAGGCTTGAAGCAAAAAACGCGAACTGCAGACGTGACTTGAAGTCGAATCTCATGACTAAAGCCTAATTTTGGATATAAAATAGAGCCTTGTGGATTAGTACTGGCTTTGTATCCAACTCCAATTATTTCCAAAAAACAAAATAATTTGGCTTCCATAAACTTGACTTAATTTTTTTTTATAAACTTGGCATAGAATCTCGCCATCGCTTTTTCGTACTTCACGATTACATATCAAAGCTCACTTTGAAGTGGATAAGATTCTTTATTATACTAAGCCCTAAACGATTTGTTGATGAATAAATTAGAGACTTCGGTTCAGAGATTTTTTTCATTTTTTTTATTAAATCTATTCCAAAAAATGACATTTTAAAACGAGACCTTCTGTTTGCTTCCTTATAGAATCTGTTAATATAAAACTTGCATTGTACAAAATCATAAAAAAATCCCGATAGAGAGGCAAAACGGAAACACCAGAAACACCTTGATGCTGACAAAAGCAAGCGTTTTATTCTCTTGTCTATTTTTTTTCAATAATTAAGATAGGTCCTCAGAACTATACGTGAAAGCTTCCGCTTCATACAGCTCAAGTTGATTATCAGAGGTGCTGTCGTCGGGCGTCCGCGGGCGCTCTCAGGGCATTCTTAGTTCATTTGCAAATCTAGTATTACCTCGCGTAATTTGCTGATGGCAAGTAGTATGCAAAGGTTAGATGTTAAAAGCATCCCAGCCGCAACCTTTTGACCAAGGTGCAGATTCACCAGTTACCTATTGTATAGTCATTATCTTTCTAGACTACATGCCGGTAATTACACCTGCGGTAGACCATGGAGATATTGTATTTATAAGCATTTTGCGGCGCTTTTAATAAGAGCTCTGGCCTTTGCTTGGGTATAGGTTAAACTCTTATTTCACGGGATTTGACCATTACGCGTTTGAAAGTTCTTATGTTGAAAAAGCTCATTGAGGTGACGGAGGCGGTAGAATATATTTTATTAGTAAACGCGGGCGGATAGATATTTTCTTGTACGCTCATTTAAGCATGCTGCACGAAACATTAGTTCCTTGCCTGCTTATTGCGGCGGATGAGATTTGCGCGTAACCTGATTAAAATCTTGTATAATTATAGCAATGGAGTTGTTCCACGCCATCAACTCGTGCACCTTGGTACGCAGAGAGTAGCAACATTTTGTAGGTTAGGTAGAATTGTGATACAATAATGGTTTACGCCCGGCGAGATTTTATTGAACTTAGGGCGAAGCCCGTGGTTTCAATATTCTTCATCTTAAAGGACCCTGCTTTTTATTTACTACTTTGGTTTTGACCTCTTTGGAAACAAGACCGCATTCTTCTTATAATGCCAATTTTATGACTTCAGTCAGGAAGATCGAGCCAACCGTCTTCTACATAACGTTTTACGCGGTTCAGCTTCGGAGGGGCTTTCGCGCATTCCAGTATAACCGCCTTGAGACTGCGGATTCACTACGAGTGGGCATTTTGCAATCTTATGGTAACAAAGCCCAGCAGGTACGTCTTGGGTTTTTTAGGGCGCATACATAGCGCGGCACACCGGTTGAGCTCGTTCGGTATTCAGAAGCCAAAGGGCGCACAGCGCTGTAAAGAATTAAGCCAAAAAACGTAAAGCAAAAAAAAATATTTCAAGCAAAAAATATTTTTTTTGCTGCACCCTATGGGTACTCGCAAAGCTAACCTTTATTCCACTGACTACCAACACGATTTGTTTATGCCTATTAACGAACCCTTAGATGCTAATTCACGAGAAACTATACGAGAAACGCGAAATAACTTATATACGGAACGAGGGCGACCCGTGAAAATACATCGGTTTCTTACTCGTGTTCTGGAACTATTTCTTGGCAACTTAGACGACTTTAAAAAATATTCATAACGTATTTGATTAGGGAGGTTTTTATGTCGAGAAATAGCTTTACATTGCATTCGCTCTAATTCATATTCAGCCACAAGTAATCTACGTTTATGATCTCGTATAATTTGATTTGACATATGACTAAACCTCTTTTTGCAAAAAACCACTCCACAAAATGAAAGCCTCATCTTGTGTTTTGGCTGAAGTAACAATAGTTACATCAAACCCTTGAATATGCTCAAAAATCTCAAAATGATTTTGTATTTCCGGAAATAATCGTAACAACGGCGTTGGCATTGATAATTGAATGGAGTTTTGTTGTACTTTAACTGGGTAATCGTAAAAAGATATTATCGTAATAAGTTTTTCCAAGAAATTATACATGGTATGCCCTCGTAGAGTGCTTTGTGCTAGGTAAGTGACATATCCTGTGTCTTTTTTTGACTCTTGATTTAATATAAATTTATTAAATCGAAACGACTTTCCTGCCGAATCTCTGCTTCGTGTTCGTATGAATTTTTGACCACAAACAATCTCCATAGCTAATTTTACATTTTTTATTAAATTAGAGGGCGCCTTTGGAACTATTATTATTTTACACAATCTAGGAACTTCCATAATGTTGGCATAATTCAATTTTAACAACAAATCTTGACGTAATAAATTTTCGTAATGAAAACGGAGTCTATTTGGAGTAAACATAAGTTGGCTGTTTTTTTTTATTTAAAATGAAAACGAATAGAAGCACTGTCCCCTATCTGATTTATATCTGATTTATAAATATAGCGGGCTGTTATGTCTTCCTTTCACATAATAAAAACAAAAGCGTAAAGGGACGTAGTAACAAGCTCTTGATTAGCTTCGCGCCCCAAGAAAGCGAAAAAAATGTTTTTTAACTTTTCGCAGCAAATATTTTAGCCCGGAAGCCTTAGCGCCTCACTCGGGGGTCTTCGACCTTAACGCCATGCGCTTTATTATATTCATTCGGGAAAGCTCAGAAAAAAAATTTATTTTCTTCCTCTTTTAGCTACTTGCCGAAGAGCCGGGCCTAGCAAAGTCCATGAAAACAAAGAAAGTGCTGTGTAGGACAAAACTCCGCTACGCAATTTAATCTATTACATTATTCACCTGGAAGGCTACGAACAAAATAATCGTCTTGGACTCGAGGCCTTCGGCCTCAAGGCATTTTATTCTGTTTTGCGGGCTAAAATCACTTTATTCGCATTGCAAATAAATTGTAAGTCGCGCCGTTCCTTCATTCCAAAAGGCGCAGCAAAGAGCGGTATATAGATATTTATTTATTTTTTTAGGCTTTTTTCTAACCTTCCTTTGGGCTATATTGGGGTCAAAGACCATTAATTATTTATAATAATAAATTTATTACTCGCTCTACGGTTTCAACACTTCTACCGTCCCAGCTGCTTATTCGTTTTCAGGCCGATAGAGGCCATAAGTTTACAAAGAATCCTGGTCTTTAACCACTTTCTTTGCTTTGTCCCGCGCTTTTCGGCCTCGCTTTTTATTTACTCATCAATTAAAACCATTGAACAAACTTGGTTGACAAACATAGTTTATGCGCTGCTAATGTGGCAGCTTGTTGCGCATTTGAAAAACTCACACCATCCATTTCAAATAAGATTTGTCCCTCTACCACACGAGCAATCCAACCTGTAGAATTCCCTTTTCCTTTTCCCATTCTGACCTCGGTGGGTTTACTGGTAATAGGAATATCTGCGAAAACTCTTACCCATATTTGACCATTTCTCCGAAATTCTCTGCTTATAGCACGACGCGCTGCTTCAATTGCTTGATATGAGATACGACCAGCTTCACAACTTTTTATGCCATATTTTCCAAAACAAAGTTGTGTACCGTCTACTTTGCAACCCTTAAATCTGCCTTTTTGATATTTACGAAATTTTGTACGTTTTGGATATAGCACAACTTGTCCCTTTTTTTGTGTTAAAAATATGAAACCCACACTTTGACACCTAAAATCCCATAAGGAGTAGATGCTTGTGCTTTCGCATAATCAATTTGATCGGAAAATACATGTAAAGAGGTTTCACCGTACTTTCTGCATTCAGTTTTAGCTATTTCTGCGCCATTTAATCGGCCTGAACAACAAATACGGATTCCTTTAACATATTGGCATTTTTCAATCTCTTGAAATGTAGATCTACAAATTTGTCGAAATGATTTTTTTTGTTCTAGTTTCCAAGATATTTCTTGAGCAATTAGAAAAGCACTTTGATAAACAGAAGCTATTTTGACTGGCCTAATTAAGGTATTAGTTTTTGTTTGATTAGATAAGAAAAATTGCATTTTTTTCCAATAATAATAACGACTGAACAAAGAGTTAACTTTCCTCCATTCAGCATCTCTTAAAATAAAGGGAGCACCGAAATCCAATATAAACCAGGGTTGACGAATCGGCTCTGTGCTTTTTATTATGTAATTATTAGCTAATGGCATGTTTTGCTTGCGATGGATTTGAAAACAAAGCCTTAAAAGGCTCTGTTTGCGCAAGCAGTGGAGGGCATTTTGATATGGGAACGTTAGTGCCCGGGCAAAGCTGGGGAGCGCCGTGCGCAGAGCTAAAAGCTCTTCTGCGCTACGCATCTCTGTCCTTCCGGAATTAATATTTTCAGAGAAAAGCCAAACTGAATAAGCCGTTTGGATGTTAGGAGAAATCTCGGGTCTATTTTTTATCGCAAAACCCACTTCATTCGCCAAGCGGATGAAGTGGGTAGAACCCCGTAAGGCTTCGGCATAGGAGCCTTGCGCGGTTTTGTCCATATAGGTTAAGCCTTCTTTTTTCGAACAAATGCTTTTATTCCAGAGAATAGAATGCATTCTTTTTTTCAAGCTGTCCTCTTTCTTTTCTGCTTCCTTCGTCATATATCCTTCAATTATGCTCCGTGCCGCCAAATCGGAAACTATGTTAACAAGAGGATCAAATCGAATTTGGTTCTTTGGATGAAAGAAGTATTGCATAACCAAATGATTTAAGGGAGCACGCATAGCTGCGAAAATGGTCTGTGGAAATACATCGCTAATTTGACGCAAAGAGCCAAAACGAGAAAATGCATAGCTTTTTTCTGACATTTTTTTGTCATCATTCTCCAAAAAGGCATCGTTCCTCAAAGAAATAGATTTTTTGGAGGCCATCCAACCGCTGATTCGAAGTAATTGATCGATTTCGTGCATTGATGGTAACCTATCATCGTATCCATAGCGCCGAATCTTTACTTCTTTTTGCTGTATCTCTGTAGCGTCGTCAATACGCCTAATCAGCTTGACCGATTGTATTGCTCCAAGGCCTGTGTGTCTTGATCGGCTAAGTCGATCCAAAAAAAATACGTGAATGAATGTCCTTTTAGGAAAATGATGAATAATAAACTTACCGAGACGAAAGCCAAACGTTTTTCCCGTAGGTGGACGTATTAAATCAAAGTAATCTCTAAAATTTATATCTTGATACAACAATTTTTCATAATAATAATCACTAAACCAACTTGAATCTGAACTACGATTCAGATTCAGTCTGACTGAAATCGGATTTATTTTTTGCGCCATAGTTCACTATCGTACCTTCTTTTTTTGTTTTATTTTTGTTTTCGAGGGCGAAGCTCTCTTCCCAGAGGAAGAAGGTTTCCGTGTAGAAGCAAACTCTCCAAATTTATGACCAACCATTTCTTCAGTAATTTTTAAACCAACAGAACCTTTTCCGTTATAAATTTGTGCATAGCAACCAACAAATTGAGGCAAAATACAAGATCTACGTGACCAAATTTTCCATCTGATCTTTTTTTGCTTGAACAAGCAAGCATCCACAAAAGGGCCTTTCCATACAGATCGTGTCATAAACTAATTTTTGCGTTTTCTTACTACTGTTTTGAATCCACCTTTGGCGGGCTTTCCCCAAGGTGATACCGAAGGTCTACCTCCTTTCGTGCGTCCTTCACCTCCTCCATGAGGATGATCCACCGGATTCATAGCAACACCCCGAACAATGGGACGTCTGCCTAACCATCGGCTTTGTCCCGCTTTGTCAAGCTTACGTTTACCATGATGAAGATTGGACACTATACCGACAGTAGCTCGGCATCGGGAATCTATGAGTTTGTCAACACCTGAAGGTGATCGCACAATACATTGTGGTGTATTTTCGAATTTCTTAATTATTTGAGCAAAGGTCCCTGCAGCTCGAATCAACTTTGCGCCTTGCCCTGGATTCCATTCAATATTATGTATCCATGTGCCTATAGGTATATTAGCCAATGATACGCAATTTCCTACCATTTGATAATATGAATCATGTATGTTTTTATTCTCGCTTGAAGCTACGCCCCCGGGGGGGCGTAGCCAAGAAGCAGCCTGACTATGCCGCGCGGGCTCTTCCACCCTAAGGGACCTTTGGCCTTCATTTGTTGTGTGAACAAAATGGTTTTGGAACTGAAGGTCCTTATGGGCTAGCAAATTATGCGAAGAGTTATGTTGGTCGAATGAAGTCGAAGGTTTAGACCAATTACAATTCATTACCGTTTTGCCAGCTTCTAACTGATCACTAGCTAATATATAAGTGAAAGGTGCACGATCTACTTTGCCCGCTTCAACCATAGGTTCTTCTTCGCTATTCTTAGGTTTAAAAGAAAAAAATATATTGGTTCTCCAAGAAAGCGCTTTGTTGCGTTCGATTCTTTGCACCCCGCTATGCGTTTTCCACCTTCCGCCTTCACTTCTGAAAAACGTATTATGTTCTCCGAAGTCTTTCATTCGCGAAACAAAGAAAGGGGGCTTTGCCCCGGCTAAAGCTATCCTAGGTAAATCAAGAAAGCTACCGAAAGGGCCTAAAATTGCAGCCTCTCTCTTTGCCTTTAAGGAAAAAAGGGCGGAGAAAAAAACGTAATTTCTTCTCTGGGCTTTCTTGGACAGAGAAGAAAACGAAAATAAGAGGCCGAAAAAAAAAAGATTTTTTTCTCTTCGACCGAAAAAACGCCAAGCGTTTTCTTCTGTTTTACTATTGGCTGCCTCTGGTTGTTTCATTGCTTCAAGCCATCGTATTAAAGCAATCCAAGAAGAACGATTAGGATCATAGTCGATTCTTTGTACAAGGCCAATAGACGAAGTGCTCCGTTGAAAATCAATTTTTCGATGCAATCGCTTTGATCCACCCCCTCGATGAAAAACGGTAATACGCCCTGATGAATTTCTGCCAGCAGACTTTTTTTTTAAACGAAAAGTTAATTGTTTTAGTGTCATGGTGTATTTGCCTTTTTTATTTGTATCAATGTCTCATCTACGATGATTGATCGCCTGCAGCAAGGTTTGCTATCATCTTATAATAAGATGGATTGAACTGCGAGTAAATCATAGAGTTGCTGCGCCCTTCTCGCGCTTTTTTTTAGCTTTTTTCCATGTATTCTCATTTTAGATTGTTTTTTGTATATAAGATCTTTTTTTTAAGCGATTCAATTTTGTGTGTGGCAAGCAGGTGCCCTAGGCTTGCATTCTCAAAAGATTTAATAATGATGCATTTTACTTAGTCGTTACATAATTAAATTAGTGATTTTTTTATGGCATTCCTACGTAATGCCATAATCCTGATGGGCCGCGGGCGCTTTCATCGTTCCACCCGGCCCTGTCATTCGCTATGCCAAGGATAAAGCAGACAGCAGAATGAAATATATATATATATTTTTTTTTTTACTGCGCTCTGTGACCTCTGCAAGCTTATTTTATCTACTTACCCAGAAAGCATGAAGGAAAAAAGCGCCAAGGCACCCTCTGCGCCCTTTGTTCGCAGAACGAACAAAAAAGTGCATAGCTCCAGAGAGGAAAAGCCTTAAAAAAAATAGTGCATTCCGTAGCAATTCGCTATGTATATACTTCTTCGCAAGCTATGTTGATGAGTCATCATAGATGATTCAGCAACGTTCTGAGTTTGGCGGAAAAAATATTTTCTGGCTCGATAAAGCTAGGGTCCTACCTGTGAAATGAAATAGTAGTTCTATCTATCTACCTCTCCAAAAACAATATCTTGAGTACCAATTATGGTAACAACATCTGATAGCATGTGATGTTTGGACATAAAATCGAGCCCTTGTAAGTGAGCAAAACCAGGTGCTCTTATTTTACAACGATAAGGACGATTGGTTCCATTACTGACTAAAAACACACCAAATTCTCCTTTAGGTGCTTCTACTGCGGTATAGGTAGAAGAAGCTGGTACAGAAAAACCTTCTGTATAAAGTTTAAAATGGTGAATTAAAGATTCCATGGATTGTTTCATTTGAGATCGTGAGGGAGGACATAGCTTACGATCATCCGCTTTAATCATGCCACTAGGCATTTGATTAAGACATTGCATAATGATTCGAATACTTTGTCGCATCTCTTCAATACGAATACAATAACGGTCATAACAATCTCCTCTGGTACCTACGGGTACATCAAAAATCAATTGGTTATAAACATCGTAAGGTGCTGATTTTCGCAAATCCCAGCATACTCCTGAGCCTCTTAACATTACACCACTGAATCCCCAATCCAAAGCTTGCTGTGCAGTGACAGTACCAATATCGACTAATCGTTGTTTCCAGATACGATTGTTGGTCAACATTTCTTCTATTTCGTCAATACGAGAAGCAAATTGTTGTGTAAATAGAAAAATATCTTCACTTAAGCCCAAAGGCATGTCTTGTGCAACTCCGCCTGGTCGTATGTAACTGGCATGCATCCTGGCTCCTGAAACTCTTTCATAGAATTCTAAAAGTTTTTCTCGCTCTTCAAAGGCCCACAGGAACGGAGTTAATGCTCCCACATCCATAGCATGAGTAGTTAAAGCAAGTAAATGATTTAAAATTCGAGTTATTTCACAAAATAACACTCGTATATACTGAGCTCGTAATGGTACCTCACAATTACAAAGTTTCTCTACAGCTAAAGAATAAGCATGTTCTTGGGCCATCATAGAAACATAAATAGAGTCAAAATTTAATTGATACCGGCTATGCTGTATACATTCACTCGCATCACATAATAAAGTGCTCCCCGAACCGTGTGAGATGGTCACCCATCACACGGCTCTCTAACTTGAGTTACCCTTAGGTTTTAAATAAGCAGGCCAGGAGCGCAGCGTCATAATGGTTGAGTTTTCGACTTCAGAAGTATTTTCGCTTTTGGATGATAAAGCTTTGGTTTGAATAAAGCATCTGCCTGGTTTATGCGCTAGCGAACGAACCAAATATTCACGGACTTCCTTCGTTTTTTGGAAGTCGCGCATTCTGGCTTAATTTACAGAGAGTATGGAGTAGGCTGGTCTTCTCCGAACTGCTCAAGTGCGCGGCGTCAGTCCGCCGACTTAGGCCCCTTTCCTTTTGCTTTACAGCAGCACTTCCTTTCTTCGTTTACATGGTTCTCGAAGCAAAGATTAGGCAGGTACTACGAGCCCTCTGTCCCACGCATCTCTATCTAGAAAAATGCATGGTTCACCGGTTCCACCGAATGCTCCTATCTCTTTATAAGATCGTATGAGTGTGTAGTTATGCTTCAGATGCTTTGCCATATTCATATTGAATCCTAGTTTCTGTTTCTATCTCCGGTGTACTCGCTTTAGATTTTTGACACACAAAGAAAGACGTCGTAGGGGGAGGCTGCACTCAAAAAACTTAAAGGCAGCAAAAAAAAATATTTTGCCTTACTTTGGTGTCTTGCTAAGGGAAGCTTATTGTCCTTCTAGCCCAGCGCGCCCAGGTGATCATTCCGCTGGCATCTCTCATTCATGATACTTTCCATTTAACTGCCACTCAAGGATGCAGTTGAAGATACAGCCAAGGGTTGGCCATTCCCAGTTATCTCCTTTTACGACATGCTGTTGTCGTCGCCATATTCTATATGTTGATTAGTCGTATCTGTTTTGCCGCGGGTTTCTGCAGCACCTCCATTCTGGAGGAGTTCATTCGGTGACTTCGCGGTCGCCCTCTAAACGATCAAAATAAGGTAAAGCTTGAAGATAAGTTTTATACTCGATTAATTTTTCTGTGCCTCTAGTCGGGTAGGCGCCGATCTTTCGGCCGGAACCCCCCTAAGAACCGTACGTGCAAGTCTCCTCGCATACGGCTCGTGCCATTTATTACAGGTGGCCCAAGATTCGAGAAAAAAAGCCTGAAGCCTGCAAAAAAAAATATATATATATGCTATGCTCTGCAGCCGGCTTGGTAGCTTGGAAATGTGCATGCGCAAATTTGAGACTGCTTTTTTTCCAGTTCATGGAATTCCATGAAGTTTAAGCAGCGCTATCGTCGTATCCTTAACCCGCGGTTTTGGCCCCATGGCCTTGCGCTTCAACCACAGTGGGGTCCTACGAGCTACCCATTTTCACTTCCTCCTTCAGCTTTGATTTGAACCTTTCCATTTCCGTTAAATGACCCGGCCTCCCTGGCTTGACCTTCCGGTTATGCTCTGGCAGCTCTACCGGTTCCTTCTTCCGGTTTCTCCGTTGCTATAATTTTCCCGTATGCTTTTGACGTAAGCCTTATCCCTTACGACTCGTGTCTTCGCTAGATAGTATTTGCCAGTAGTGCCGTCCTACCCGACCTAAGGTTTTGGTTTGTACCTTGTGGTTAGCCTACCCATTGTAAGAACGATAAATTGGCGGTTGAAATGGGACCCCAGGCCGGTTACACGTTCCGCTGTGCCGAGATGCAGAGGGGCTGGTCGTGATAATCACCCCGCGGGAATACGCGTGCGCCCTTGACGGGTACTCCAGGACCCGCCGACGCGTTCTTGTCTCCAAGAAAGCCCAATGGTCGGCTTGTAAGTCAACCGCAGTGGGGGACTCGGCGTCCCCCTACTCATCTCTGTCGAGACCTCTAGTGTGGATAACGAGGCCACCTTCACGACCTTCTCCCTCCTTTCCCCTGAGCGATTTGCCTCACTTGAGTTGCCCGACAAAACGCCTTTTGCCCGGTGCTTATGACGCGGAAGTTGCCTCCACGCGCCACCCGTGGTGGGGAACAAGCAGGACATAGCTAGCGGCATAGGATATGCCGACTCGGCGTCAGCGGCTTCATGCCGCACTGAAGTAATCCAATATGCGGTTCCGCGCGTTCTACAACTTCTCCATTCATTTCTAATACTAATCGTAGAACACCATGAGCAGCAGGATGTTGAGGTCCAAAATTCAAAGTAAAATTTTTGATTTGTTTGGTTTTAGCCATATTTAATCATTTTTTTTTTCACAGAGCCTACAACCGGACTTGAACCGGAGACCTTTCCCTTACCATGGGAATGCTCTACCATCTGAGCTACGCAGGCCAATATATAACCACTGTTTGTATTATTAAAGAAAAATCCCGTGAAACAGAAAAGTAGCTTTGCCAAGCAGGACACGAAAAAAAGAAATGCGAGGGCACTGCTGCGCGCGGCATGCATTAGGGCGCCAATTCTCTACCCGAGGATAGAGCGCAGCCAAATATTTATCTTGCCAGCATTAGGAGAACGCGTAGTGTCCTCCATCTTTACCTTTAACACGTTTTATTACAAATTATTCAGTTTGGTCTTCAGATTCTTTTTTCCAAAGCCAACTTAATAAAGTGCCAAGCATAACGAGATCTCCTGCAGCTATTATAAAGCGTAATTCATTCAAGCACTTATATATACTGCTTTTTCATAATATATCACTTGTTTATTTGGAGACGATCGGAGTTGAACCGACAGCTTCATGCTTGCAAAACATGCGCTCTACCAATTGAACTACGTCCCCTACAAAGAAAATGGGATTTGAACCCATGATACAGTATTGTTGTATTTGTCAGGATGGGCGGGCCCTCTCATGCTTTTTCCCCCGGTCAAAACCACATGTGCTGCGCTTTGCGCCCGCATACGACTTATGCAACCTATTAACCATGTTAACCTGCAGAAGTAATGGGGGCACTCATTGGCTACTAGAAGATGTCCTATGTATGACACTATTTATTGTGGGAAGTTAAGTGTAAGAAGCCTTCGGCCCTGCGGTCTGTTCGACACTTTTATAAGCTTATGCTTATCCGCTTTGCTAGGATGAAAATCTCATTATCAGTATTTGTCCGTCCCCGGGAACTGCTATATTGAATAGCACAAGGGCAGAGCAAAGAAGGCGCAGTAAATCTTTCTATCTCATCATAAGAGATATAACATCGCTGGCTTCCCGCTCGGGGCACCAACTATTGCGATCCTTAACCTATGTTCTATATAGAATATCATAGGTTCCGCCAACTGTGTTATTCTTTTTGACAAGGTCTTTCTATTAGTTCTTCGCACTATTCATCCGCATAGCATAATTTTTTTTTAATTTCTTTACCCTAGCATTAGCTTAGTATGTAATCCCAACCATCATTACATTGTCCTTAAAGTTTAACACCTCGGGATTACTTTTGAACGCGGGTAGAATAGGGGCTACGCCCTGTAAAATTGAATCATATTGCATCGTATGCTCTTTCAGCCATACTTCGATAAAAAAAAAATTTTTAACTGATTCAGTTACCAGTTTAGAAAGAGAGATATATATCTCTCTTTCTAAACTGATTTGATAATAATTCATTTTTAAATCGAAAAATTACCGGGAAAAACGGGATTTGAACCCGCGACTTCTGGCGTGACAGACCAGCACTCTAACCAACTAAGCTATTTTCCCAAACATAATGAATCATCTACGATGATTCATCGGGATCTTTCCATTCTACTGGCTACGTGCGTCAGTAGAAATCCGAAAATGAAAACAAAAGTATCGTTCAAGCGAAGCCACAAGTCTAATGGCTGCGCGGCTCTCTGCTTTGCACTGAAAGGCACTTCTTCGCGGTTAACTGAGCTGTGGCCTTGCATGCGTTGGGACGATTACGCAGTAATGGCCAATAAGTCCGAAGCGCTTCGGCCTCTACTCGCTATGCTAGTGGGGCCGTATGGAACCAGGGCACCTTTTAAATGTCTACAGTAAAACAAAATATATATATATATTTTTTCTCATGACCATCTTATAGTTCAGATTGTACCATAAACTAAGAAAATGCATGGCGTTTTCTGCTTTAGTTGGCCCAACAATAAGCAAAGCAAAAAAGCGGTAATATATATTACCGCTTTTTTGCTTTGGTTTGCCACTTTCTTATGTTTCCTCCAACTGTGTTATTCTTTTTCGAAAAACAATAAGCTCTCATTCGCCGTGCGAATAAAGCGGGCTTGTTTTTTTTCCCTTTTTTCTATTATCGCGGTTCTAACATTATCAATCAAATTAGTAAATTTATTCATACGCTAGATTCAATTTATAATCATGGATAATGAAAACCCTTGGGTAATAACGGACTTGAACCGCTGACTCTCTCGGTGTAAACGAGGCACTCTACCAACTGAGCTAATTACCCTAATGTGCTAAATAATCAATTAGAAAAAAACACATCATGATTAGTTTATTTTTTATTAAAGGTGTTCACTTTTTATCAATTGCTTGACGCTTTATTTTATTGCACATCACCTAAATTGATCTTTCACAGCTACGCCACCAAAGTGGTTCCTCCAGCCTATAGTCAATAAAGTAATACGGATAAAAAAAAGGTCGGACCCGAAAGTAGGAACGTAAGGCTTAAAGATAAAAAGCATAGCAAAAAAATATTTCTTTTTTTTTCAAATAAGAATAAAAATATCTATTAGCACTTTTTTCTTTTATTATATAGCACAAAACATCAAAAAAGGTAGGTCTTGTTGATGCGCCCTGCGGCCTTTATTGGCCTTTATTGATTGTATATAATTGAGTATACTATGTAATTATTAATATATAATGTCTCTTTTTTTCATTTTGTTGGAAAGAGCGCGGGGGAAGCGAAGCATATTATTCAGAAGTTCTTTGGCAAGGGGAAAAAGTAGCCTCGCAAAGCTACCTTCACCTTTCATTCGCTGTGCGAACCCTCCCAGCCGCTTTTTCGGGCTTCCCCCATCGCAAAAAGATCTATTCTATTATTTTTAAGCATTCACTGTACGGGAACAAACAATCATTGTTCCGCGAAACGCTTTACTATTTTCCACCTAATAGGGTAAAAATAGTAAACTGCCAGGCAAAACAAAAAAAATCAAACGCACGAAAACAAACTAATTTGGCAGCGCCTTGCTCGATTCGTTTGACGTTGCAGCATCCTCTTAGTTAATTTCATCAGAGAGCCAGTGCGGCCTTACGGGCTCTCTTGCCGCGGGCTGCACTTTGTTGGCTACGCCAACAAAAGGCTCCGAGAGCTCAAAAGTTAATAAACGACTTATTATGCCTACTTATCGAGGTTTATCCCATTTCGTTTACGCAGCGATGGAAGGAATACTAAAAGCTTGCAAAACGATAAAAGCAAAAAAGATTTTTTTTTGCTTTTATCGTTTTGCAAGCTCAGAAATTGCCGGGTTACTCCCAATCTAAAGCGCCCTTTTTCCATTCGTATAAAAATCCAATCGTCAAAATCAATAAAAATACTATCATAGACCAAAATCCGAACAAACCAATCTTGTTAAGAGAAACTGCCCAAGGAAATAAAAAGGTGACTTCCAAATCAAATATAATAAATAAAATAGAAACGAGATAAAATCGTATATCAAAACGACTTCTGGCATCATCAAAAGGATCAAAACCGCATTCGTAAGCTGACAATTTCTCTGGATAAGCCAGATTAGAAGAAGAAGCAAATAGAAAGGAAACGCCGATTAAGATCAAAGAAAATAGCAAACTTATTACTAAATAGACACAAATAGGTGCAAATTCCATAAACCAAGAACCACTTTTTTTTAGGAGAATAGTTCCAATGGTAGAACAATGGTCTCCAAAACCACAGGTTAAGGGTTCGAATCCCTTTTCTCCTGATTACACCAGCCATAATTTGGTGCAGGTAGCTATCAATCATTTTCGATGATTGATTCATTTTAAAAATTGTTGCGGAGCAATAGACTTGAGACGACTGGAGCCATGTAATATATATTGTTTTTGTTAACGCTCACACATGCATAATTTGCAGCCCACACATTCATCACTTGCAGCCTCTAAGCGCCAGAAAGTGAAAAGCGCCAGACTGATGCATTAATCTATCTAAGCGCGAGATTAATAGATTAGAGCCAGATGCATTAGAGGCGAAGGCCATAGTTAATCTGGGTCACCCAGTTATCTTTGCCGGCTACGCCATACGTAAATAATATCTAATAATATCATCTACGCAGTAAAAACCTACAGAACCTACAAATAGTACATTCTACAAATAAGCGTTCCTGGCCCGATTTTGTTAATGTTTTGTTGCGTTCCTGTTTTCTCCAAATCTACATGTTGTTAATGTGGGGATGGAGGGGTTTGAGCTCCGCTCGTATGACGAAGCCTTACTAGGGGCGTAGCCAGAGGGCGAAAAAAAAAAAAATTGGCTGCGCCCTGGCCGCTTTCACCCTCCACCCGGAAGCACGGAAACAAAACCAGCGGCCTGAAAATTTTTTTTTAGTTGAATTTTTTTAAACTTAATGAGTTGCTAAGAAGCTCTGTGTAAATTTTTGACGAAAGGCAGCCAGTTGACTGTTAATTTGCTCAGTAATGTTTTTTTGTTGTACGATAGCAGAAAGTATATCTGGGTCTATAGACTTCAAAAGCTCATGTTCATATTGATTAATGCTCGAAATAGGAATTTGATCTAAATAACCTTTGACAGCTGCATAAATAACCACTATTTGTTTTTCAATAGGAATTGGGCTATATTGTGGTTGTTTAAGAACCTCTGTTAGCCTAGCCCCACGATTTGATAAATACTGAGTAGCAGCATCAAGGTCTGAACCGAATTGAGCAAAAGCGGCTACTTCACGATATTGCGCTAATTCTAGTTTTAAGCTACCACATACCTGTTTCATAGCTTTCAACTGAGCCGCAGAACCTCGAGAGTAGGGTTCGCGCCCATCTCTAGGCGCTAGCACAGGATATAGAACCCGGCTCCCTCTCAAAGAACCGCGCGCGATAGTTGCCTATCACACGGCTCCCTTCTCCCGAAACCCGTAACTTGTAGACGAGGACAATAAAATCATCAATACTTTGCCCGTGTGTACTTTTTTAGAAAAAATGTTAAGCACGCAAAAGGATTTGCTTCCTATTGAACGCTAGTTCATTATCCCGGAACTGTGCAGCATCACTCCCTTCCCTAGCAGTCTTATAGCCTTTGCTTAAGTCTTATGACGTGAGCTTAAAGGCCGCCTTGATGGCTATCTGATCTTTAGCGCTGATCATCGTAAGCGGTCTTGTCTCCTCGGGTTTTGCTTATTTTGGGATGTTTACTTGTTTCGCGGGGTATTTCCCCGCGCGCAGTTGTTCTGCGATGTGCTCGAACCATCTCCGATTAACGCGGATAAGAGGTAGATTTCCTTTCTGGAAAATCTCCCATTCGTCATTCCCTTCTTTTTTATGAGTTTAAATTTAATGCGTTGGTACGCTGCTATGAGCGCATGTGGGTCAGTTATTATGTCGATGATTTTCCGATATTTTCCGTCGGCGTTAGGTTCCAGTTCCCGAATTCGATCGGCTGCAGCCCCAACCCGGCAGGAGAAGCAGGACTTTCCTGATTCTCAGTTCTATCCATCGCCGAACCAACGAGGTTTCCCCCTCGTAAGTTTTTGTGGTGGTTCCACCGGGACCGTACGAATCGCGGCCTTTCCTCGTGAATAGGTCCGGATTCCCATCGGAAGTTCCCTCTAGGTATTTAACGATTTGTAGAGCCTTGGTTGACCCGTTCATCGCCGTGGAGTTCGTGTATTTTCCGACGCAGGGTTCCCCTTTTCCTTCTCGTGTAGTAGAAGTACTCATGCTGCAGACGGCACATATCCCAAGTTCACTCAGGTAGAACCCTGGGTGTCTTCCCTTTGAGAGTAAGGCGACCATCATCGAGGTTTGTTTTCCTGAACTTCCGATAGTTAGTTTCTGACTTACCGGCTTTCGACCCAGTTATGATCGGATAAGGCAGATTACGCGCTGAGGGATCCTACGCAGAGCTTTCCAACTCCAGCGATCCCATGTAGATCTCACCCCGCTCACACGACTTACAGATAATCCTACGTTAATAGCAGGTCGAATTCCACGATAAAAAAGTTCTGTTTCCAAAAAGATTTGTCCATCTGTAATGGAAATAACATTGGTAGGAATATAAGCAGATACATCTCCAGCTTGTGTTTCAATTACAGGTAATGCAGTCAAGCTACCTGCACCAGTCTGGTCTGACATTTTAGCGGCTCTTTCTAATAAACGAGAATGTAGATAGAAAACATCTCCTGGGAACGCCTCACGACCTGGTGGTCGACGTAATAATAATGACATTTGTCGATATGCCACTGATTGCTTTGAAAGGTCATCATAAATGATTAATGCGTGCATTCCATTATCTCGAAAATATTCTCCCATAGCGCAACCTGAATATGGTGCCAAGAATTGCAGAGGAGCAGGATCCGGAGCAGTAGCTGCTACAATAATGCAATATTCTAAAGCACCGGCTTCTGAAAGAATCTTAACTAATTGTGCCACAGTTGAACGTTTCTGTCCAATCGCTACATACACACAATACAATTTTTCACTATCGGAGGTGCCCTGTGTGTTGATTTGCTTCTGGTTCAATATGGTATCAATAGCGATAGCAGTTTTTCCGGTTTGTCTGTCTCCTATTATAAGTTCTCGTTGACCACGACCTATAGGAACCAGGCTATCTACTGCTTTTAATCCTGTTTGCATGGGTTCGTGCACAGATTTACGTGCAATAATCCCGGGAGCTTTAACTTCTACACGCCTTCGTTCTGCAGCGCTTAAAGCACCTTTTCCATCAATAGGTACTCCTAAGGCATCAACCACACGACCTAACAAGGCCTTTCCTACAGGAACATCCACGATAGATCCAGTGCGCTTGACAATGTCTCCTTCTTTAATGGCAGTATCACTACCAAATATAACAATTCCTACATTCTCATTTTCTAGATTCAAAGCCATTCCTTTCACACCGCTGGCAAATTCAACCATTTCTCCAGCTTGAATCTTGTTTAATCCATAAACACGTGCAATTCCATCTCCAACTGATACCACTCGACCGATCTCATCCACTTGCAATTTGGTGTAGTAATTGGTAATTCTTTGTTCTAATAATGTAGATAGTTCTGCTCCAGCCAACTTATTTCCAGTTAATTTGTTCATAAATTAATAAAACCTTCTACCAATAAATTAAATAATTCCACAATCTGAACCTTCAGATTGTGTCCAATTTATCATCTTAAATGATAGATTAAGACGCGAAGGGGGGGGGGCATTCATTGGCCAAGTTCTTTCAAGCTAATAAAGCGTAAGAGGAAGATAAAAGGCAAAATAGAGAAAAAATTTTGGGGCATTTGTATATTTTTTTTTTAGTTTTTTCTCTCTACCTTTCTCTCTTCTGTCGAGCCAATGAAGTAGCGGAGGCCCACTTTATTCTTTTGAATTCCCATCACCCGAGCGCGGCGTTTTCATAAAAGGTCAACACTCCCGCTGTTTCAGATCGGAAAGACCGAGTTTGGTTCGAACAGGCAAAGCGGATTATTCAGCATGCCATAGAACTGAGCCGAGCATGCAATTACTACGAAATTGAATATTATCCAGATGGCTGTAAGCAAAAATTCTTTACTTTTTACTTGATTTGTTACTACGCAAATTTTGTTCCCAAGGACTAGCAAAATCAAAATAGCGGAATTCTTGAGTCATCTCAATAGGTTCAGAAACCACACGTTTCTCTGAATCATCATAACGTACTTCCACATATCCACTTAAAGGAAAGTCTTTCCGTAATGGATGACCCTCAAAACCATAATCTGTTAATATACGGCGTAAATCAGGATGATTAGAAAAATAAACACCAAACATATCCCAAACTTCTCGCTCCCACCAGCCGGCTGACGGAAATATACTGACTGCTGAACAAATTGGAGTTATTTCGTCCACACTGGTTTGTACACGAATGCGTGAGTTATATTGAATACATAGAGTCAAGAATTCCATCGCAGAGCCGCAGTTTCCCTATGCACTCTCTCGATATAATAAAGTGCTCTCCGAACCGTGCGAGATAGTTACCTATCACACGGCTCTCCAACTCAAGTTCAGCTAAGGTTGTTCGTAATCATATGGCTTTAAGCGTGAGCTTTCCCGGCGAAATAATTTATTCTCTACATACATGGAGCACCCGTGGCCTTGCATTATAGCAAAAACTGGCAGCATATATGACTCCCGGAGGTGCTGCGCCCTCGTATTGCTCATTGTGATAACTTTTGTAAGCAAATGAGTTATGCAATTCGAGCGGGCTTTGCCTCTTTTAGCCGCGGTGCCTAATTCGCATATGTTTTAGCCAATGAGATATTTAGTATGTAGCTTAAGCGCGGTGCCTTATACATGGGTTTGTAGAGTTTGCCAGATGCTAATAATTGGCAGGGCAAGGTAGAGTGGAGGTTAACGCGCACTACCGAATAGCCTTAAGGATACTAAGAGTAAGCAAAACAGGGTTTCGGGTTACTTAATTTATCATAAAACCGCCAGACGGTTTATCATTTTACACATATTGACAAGTAAGCTAAGCCCACCAGATTTATGGATTCTATATATTATCTAATTGCCGCCGTATTGTTGTCAAAACTTGTAGGTATATTCTGAATTGCGACTAATAAGATATCCAAGGAAATAAATTTTATTAATTTTGGTTCAGGTTATTAGGTTCCTACCCGGGTTAAGTCTAAGCTAAAGCCGCACTTCAATAACTCATGTAACCAAATCAAGTATCTTTTCTGCCAGAGCTCGCGGACCAATTACTCCAATAGTAAAATAATCTGTGAACGCACGCTTGCGGATGGCTTAGACCGAGGTTTCCTACTGTTTCAATTTTGGCTCTATGTATCGCAGTGTGGCCGAGGAAAGCTACATAAAAAAAATAAATTATTTGCTGCACGCTTTTAGCGTTTTTTGCTTCAAAACGAAATTGGAAGTGGATTACTTAGTCCTCCATTGTTTATGATACTTTGCTCAAAGTGCCGCATATAGTAGTTTTCCTATAAGCACCATTCTTCAAACCTGGATTAGGTGAAAGCTTTTTTTGGGCGGTAATCCACAAATTGATACCTTTTATTATGAGCCGAAAAAGGTTTTCTGTCTGGAACTGCTCTTTATGACAATGTTTCTGAAAAAAATGCAGCCAATCAGAATATGTCGAAGCAGCAAAAAAATATATATTTTTTTTAACTGCTTAGTCTCCTCCAAGCTCAATCCCGATCTCTTCATGCTGCTTGAGTACGCAACGTACCCCCCGGCTAGGAGGGGGTACGTCGATTTAGGCTCCTTCCCCTCCGTCATACCATGACAGCGCTTTCCTTTTTTTGCAGGGTTCGTTTTGAAGCAAGTAGGCAGGTACTACGAGCCCTCTGTCCCACGCATCTCTATCTAGAAAAATGGATGGTTCACCGGTTCCACCGAATGCTCGTAATTGGATGCTCTTGGGCATCTTCGCGCAGTGCGCTTCAGGTGTTTTAGATACCCTCAAGTGCTGTGCCTTTGAAGCTTCGCCCTTTACTTCAATTTTCATGAGCATAGCGAAAAAAAAAAAAAACTTTTGGGGATCTTGGTTCCTTGGTTGTCCTGGTACGATCGTCACTAAGCTCCGTCGTACGAAGAAGACGCTGTGATACTTTATTTGAGTCTTGCCTAATGCGCCCGGGCTAATATCCCACCTACACCTCACGTTCACGAATGAAAAAAAAGAAATAAATTTTTTTCCCCGTTCAACTGCGTTTCGAAGACACGGTCGGGTATCGCCTATGGGTTGGCTATTCCCTGTGATCCCCTTTCACGACAGGCTATGTTCCCCATTGGAAGTTCGTTCCGTTGGGTGTCTCTAGCGGTATATCCGTCAAATAAGTCGTGCCCGTTTCGTTGCAGACTTCTACAACGTCTCATTCGTACCAAAAAACGAATGAGCACTTTATTCGGTTACTTCGCGGTCGCCCTTAGTAAATTATAAACTACTTCAAATCTTTGTCTTCGAGAAGGATAATCAACTCCACAAATATCAATCAAGACTTGAAAACGTGTATTGGTATGATATTTCAAAAACCATAATAATTGAAATAGGTAATCAGGATTGGTATATAATATATTTTCATGTTTTGATTTTTGAAATTGATGTATCCATTTTGGTAAAGTAGCTATCAGAGATTTGAAAAACGATTGGTTATCCACAAATCGTCTCTTTTTTTCTAGGAAGTAAACACATTAGAACATGAGTTAAAGGGCGAAGCATATTTTAGTATTACAAAGGGCCGAAGGCGCTGTCTAAAAGCTGGGAGCTTTGCTGATCTTGGACATTTTACTTTATTGATGTGATCTGGCAGAATTTACAAAGGCCGAAGGGCTGTTGCGTGTCTCAAGCCTTTACCCACTGCAGCCATTTAGATCTTCGGCCTTTTCAATGACTTAATTAGCCAAGGACTCGCTCACGAAAGTCTCAGGCCCAAACTTAGATTCTTTGTATAGCTTACATTAAAAAGTATTTCATCCTTTAACTTGCGCGGGCAGGGGCGTAGCCAGAGAAAATTATTGGCTGAATATAAAGCTGCAAATTTGGGGTTTGGGGCTGGGGAGCCCCACAGTGAATACGTTATGTAGCATTTAGTCTCTAGTGCAAATGTTAAAATGTTACAGAGTGCTCTGCTACGAATTCAACCGATTCGAGCTTGTAAACTTGGTAAACTTGATAAATCCGGAAAACATGAAGCAAAAAAAAATCGAAGTGAACAACCAGCCAATAAATGTACAGTATAAAAGATCCTAGAAACGAATAGAGTAATTTATTTCTTTTCTTCTACGTGTTATATTGTATCTTGAGACTATGCTATGAAACTTTTTCATGGCATCTCTTCTAAACCGTCAATTAAGTAAAATAGAAATATACGAAAAACTGAAATAAGCTAAAAAAACAGTATATATTCCGTGAACTCGCCAAGGGCCGAAGGCGCTATACGTGTAAAGCTCTAACCGATTTGTTATCAAGTAAAGCCGGAGGCGCGCCGTGCTATTGTTAACTCATCCTGGCTGTCTACAGGAGCGGTTACTCGGCCGGGATAAGCTTCTTCGCTGGGTGGGCGGTACACCAACAGCTCATATCATATTATTTCCGCGCATATATGTGGGCACGATATTGGGCAGGCCGGTCGCCCGGGCATTGCCGTACTTATTAAGCTTCGAGACGCCTCTATGACTTACTTTATTTTGCTATAGGCCGTCATTGCTGTAGAAGCTACAAAAGCCTCGATGACTGGGGTTCTAATACCAGAAACAACTTTTTTGATAGCCGCTGCCATGCCAACACCATAATATATAATGATAATTTTTACGGAAGACTTAACGAAGTCAATTAAATTTTGCAATGTGGTAAATCATCAAATTTAATGGAAACAGTAGACGACAACTATTCGGATGATTACGCGCTTGCTATAATAAGACCAGCGAAACCAAAAAAACTATTAGATATGCCCACTAGAAAAATTCCCAGTATAATAAATCTGCGCATAAAAGTAGCTAATTGATACGTTCTAGGCATAGACGTTTTTTGCGCCGTAGCTGGATCTGATGTGGAATCAGCAAAATCTCGGCAGATTCATAAAGAGATAGACGAAACAAAATTAATGGAACAGAGAAGACGGCGGCACGCCTGGGCCATAATAACCTCTTCTACTACAACTTATTTAGTCAGGGCGTAAGCTCCAATAAATTTGGTACAAAGATACCACAGCGCAAAACCTCTCCTTTTATTTTCTATTTTAATCTGTTGGTCAAAATCTCTTGTAAACTATAGCCAGATAAACTTCGGCGGAGTCTCCTAGGTCAATAATTCTGGATCAAACGAAGTTTCTGTCCAGAATTATTGACCTAGGAGACTCCAGGAATATCCGCTGTAATTGCTAGAGCAATCCCGGCAAGGGTACTTGTCCAAATCCTCTATAATTTTTTCTTAATCTTCACAAAGTGCAATGATGGATTTGAAAAGTGGGGCAATTGAAAACACACCACTAATTAATGAAAAAATAATGAGTAAAAACCGGATACGGGTATTTAGTAATAAGACGGTTAATAAATTGATGGCTTTTCATTTCACAACATAAATTGAATTCTTAAAAATGTGGGAAAGCTTGCGAGGACTTAAGTCCTCGCAAACATTAGAATTTTGGATTAATCTAGCTTCTAATTCGCCGAGAATGGGCGTGATAGCAAAATAGGAGAAAAAACCAATTGAAGCAATTTGTCCAATAGTAACATATGGTGCTTCCACAGGTTGACATCCAATCCAGCCTAAAAGTAAGCAATCTGCCAAAAGCAACCAAAATAATTTTTGGTGAATTGGTCGAAAACTTGAACTACGTACATACGATGTGTTAATGAACGGTAAAGCGAATAATGACACAAAAACTAGTCCTATGGCAGCTACACCCCCTAATTTGTTAGGTATACTTCGAAGAATCGCATAAACTGGTAAGAAATACCATTCTGGCACTATATGAGCCGGAGTTGACATAGGATTCGCGGGTATGTAGTTGTCGGGATGCCCCAGAACATTAGGTGCATAAAAAATAAAAATAGAAAAAAAAATGGCAAAAGCTACCCAACATACTAAATCTTTTACGTACATATAGGGATAAAAAGCTATTTTATCCACAGAAGAATTGATACCCAATGGATTATTAGAGCCATATTGATGTAATGCAGCAAGATGAATAATAGCAGCGGCAGCTATTATAAAAGGAAGTAAGTAATGAAGACTAAAAAAACGATTTAAGGTGGCATTATCTACCGAGAAACCACCCCAAAGCCAAGTTACTATAGTGTCTCCTACCACAGGTATTGCACTAGCTAAGCTTGTAATGACTGTAGCTCCCCAAAAACTCATTTGCCTAAATTCCCCCAAACCATGTCTTTTCTACACCCTTTTTAGACTTTATAGATGAATGATTTCAGGCTCCACCGGTTTTTCTTCATCTCAGCATTTCACTCAGAATATTAAGCAGCAATTTAAAGTATTTTTTACTAGAAATAGCCCTGATATGAAATTTTTTCTGCAGTATTTTGGTAAAACTATTTGTATGAATAAGGCCCGCGCGCTCTTTGACTTTATCATTTATAGGCCAATAGGCTAATGCTTTAAGAGTCGAATAGTCAATAATTTTCTTAGAAACTATCTTAACTGCCTTGAAAGAAAATAAAAAGCAATTCAAACTAGCCGAGCCAATGTTTTGATTTGAAATCTTAGATACTGGCGGGCCTTCGGCCTTACTATTATTCGTCAAATTGGGTGTTACTTAAATACCCCCGGAGCCAAAACTAAAAGTAAACCCTATTAAAATATCCTGGATCTGTTATGGCAAAAGGTTACAAAGCTGCTTAAGTAAGGCTTATAAATAAAATCTTAATATACGGCTTAAATAGACCATAAGACTCCAATAGGCCGGAGGCCTTTATTCATTCATTCATTAGAATGAAATAGACATTATTTTTTAGAGAGAAATGGGACTATATATTTACCTAGCCGAAGATCCATGATAGACTAGGCACCCCACGTGTAGTCTCTGAGGAAATCTCTATGCTATTCTTTCCAAGGCCGAAGATGCCTATTCTCGTGTAGTAAGAGTTTTCCTGCGGATTGTCTATGATGACATGCTAAGGATTTTTACTTAGAATTTAAACCCACGCAAGACAGCAAGGCTAAAATTATAGAGATCGCCACCAAAAATCGTCCAGTTCGCGCCTTCCATAGAAGAAAAGTACCTTAGTAATAAAGAGTTTCCCGCATTTAGTGGGGTTTTTTTATCCTTCTATTAGTAGAAGGAGGGGCCAAATTGACCCCACGGTAGTACGTATCCTATAAAAGCTGTTATAATCATTAAAAGTAAAATGACAACTCCAAGACACCAAACTAATTCCCTAGGACTCGAATAACTTCCATAATATAAACCACGAAAAATATGAAGATAAACCACAATAAAAAACATACTTGCCCCATTAGCATGCATATAACGAAGCAACCAGCCGCCTTTCACATCTCTCATGATGTGTTCTACGCTTAAGGAAGCTAAATCCACATGAGGCGTATAATGCATAGCTGAAAAAACGCCTGTAATTATCTGAATGAACAAGCAAAGACCAGCCAACGAACCAAAACTCCACCAATAACTTATATTGCTCGGGGTTGGATAATCTATCAAATGATTGTTAAATGTAGAAAATATAGGTTGTTTAAGAATCGATAGTCGTCTTGCCATATTAATGTTTCGTGCTTTCTCGTTTTCGCGGATCATGGAAACTTCGTGTTCTTCATGATTAACGCAATCCATCATGGGCAGGATTTACCCATCATTACAAGGCCTTAGATAAAAAAAAAATATATATATATATATTTTTTTTTTTCGTTTTAGAACGCTCAAAGCCTGCATTTACGGAGTTAATAGAACGAATAAAATATATTATTTTATATTTCTTCTAATCAATTCATTTGATTTTCGAGCTACTATTTAACGGAGTTTTTTTTAATTAAAAATATATATTTTTTAGTTGCACTGCAGTGAAATTGTTCGATGAATTAAGGGAGCCAGTCAAAGGCTACTAAAACACCAGATACAAAAACTACCCAAGCTAATGATAAAGGTAAGAATACTTTCCAACCAAGCCTCATTAATTGGTCATAACGATATCGTGGAAATGCTGCACGGACCCATATATATACAAACAAAAAGAAAAGAACCTTGATACTAAACCAAATAGAACCCGGAATCACATGGAAAATAGGAATATCTAGGATGGGCAGCCAACCTCCTAGAAAGAGCAATGTACATAGACTAGGAGAGTAAGGGTGCTGCTTCGTGGGCCCGAGAATAATAGATATTGACACCCTTCTCAAAGAACCGTACGTGACACTCTCGCGTCATACGGCTCCGTTCTGGAAATCTGGAGTCTCATCCCCTTTAACCAACGCTACGCCTAGGTTTCCGAATCACGAAGGCCTCGCATGGATGCCCGAGTTCGGCACAGAGCGGAAAAAATTTATTTTCCGTCAAGTTTCAAGCTGCTTGGTTTAGACTTGATTCGCTCATAATAGGACGCGAGTAGTAGTAGTCTATTGTCCGCGATAATATAGGTGCTGCGCTTTGCGCCCTAGTGACTTAGGCTCGCTACGCTCGACTTTCAGACTAATGTCTACTACTGCTGGTGAGTTCTATCTCCCAGAACCAGAATGATTATCCCTGTTCAATGAGTTTACATTCATCCCCGGATATGGGGTATCGTTTCCTTCCCCTGCCACCCTTGTAGCTGTCACCTGTAATTCGCGCAGGTGTGTCCGCACCCCCTGGATGAGACGAGAAGTTTTTTCTCGCAGCAACCCTCCCTGGTTCCAGACCTAGGAGCGCACTTTCCCGTATGAGCATTCGGTACACGTATAGGTCTGGGGAAAAGTTACGAGGTACCCATTAGGGTATCTCCCTAGTCTTAGATAGGTCGTCCGATGGGTTCGCGTTTCGTTGTTGTGCTGACACACCAGGCTACCCTTCTCCGAAAGCTTCGCGGGACCTACTAGTCTTCAGATCGCTCGGAAGGGTTTACTGCACAAGGCCCTTTAAAAGAACACTGGCTCCTGCAGAGGGCCGCAGCCCAACGAATGTCAGATGCAAAGCTCCACACCTCATTAAGATCATATTAGCATATTCCCCTAGAAAAAAAAGAGCAAAACCCATCGAAGAATATTCTACATTATAGCCCGCGACTAATTCAGCTTCTGCTTCTGGTAAATCAAAAGGAGCTCGATTAGTTTCTGCTAAACAAGAAATAAAGAACATAATAAATACAGGAAACAAGGGAATACCAAACCATATCTGCTTTTGCGCGATTACAATCTCACTAAAATTACAAGAACCTACACAAATTAGTACCGTAATAATAATAAGACCGATAGAAACTTCATAAGAAACCATTTGAGCTGCAGATCGTAATGCTCCTAAAAAAGCATATTTAGAATTACTGGACCAGCCCGCCGTAATAATACCATAAACGCCTAAAGAAGATATAGCAAATAGATAAAGTATACCTACATTTAAATCTGACAATACCATACCATAATCAAAAGTAGGGGTCGGAGATTTCCCCGCCCTCCGAACCATACGTGACAGTTTCCCATCATAAAGCTCTCCGCCACTGATTTACTAAAGCACGTCAACCAAAATATATATATATATTGACGCGCTTCACGAGGTACTTATTGAATGAGATCGTAGCAGCATTTGAGTGTCTGCTATGACCAACCCGTCTTTTCAGAAGAGTTGAAGCGTCGCCGCCTTCACCACAACATCTGTGGCAAGGAAAGGGCTACACCCTCTACCATCGAATCATGACTGCCGCCCTTCAGTACCTGGCTTATTCGATTTCCCTATCCACTTACTACAGCGGCTCCGCCGACCCTCTCACTAGAGAGTAGGTCGATCCCGTGATTGCGTCTTCGACTCTTTTCACCTGTTTGTCGAGGTAAGATGTCCGCATAGTATTATTCCCTTATTGAGAATGCCCCCGAAAAAAAAATATATATATTTTTTTCCGTCTTCGGCTTCCGTTATACCTACCAAAAGAACCGATTACGGGACCAAGTCGTTATCCGCTGGCTTGGTGAATGCTGTCGTTCAGCAGCTACGTAATTCGGATTCGTCAGCCTCATCAACCCCAACAGTATCTCCCGAGTCGTCCTTTGAAATAGGGGTCTCCTGTGACTTGGTTTTCCAGATGCTTTTCCACGCGCATTGCGGCAACGCTACCTCTGGGTGATTTACTCCATTGACGCAGACTAGAGATCAGGCACCAGGATATGCCCCATAATGACGAAAACACCTTGCACGGCGCGCGGTATAACAGCCCAAGCAACCAAACTTAACATAAATGTAATTACTGGAGCCATTATAAAAATAAATAAATTAGCACTACTTGGTAAAATAGGTTCTTTTATCATTAATTTTAAACCATCTGCTAAAGGTTGTAACAATCCAAACAATCCCACTACATTAGGACCCTTTCTACGTTGCATAGAAGCCATTACTTTACGTTCGGCTAGAACTAAGAAGGCTACTCCTAGTAAAAGGGGTATTATTATTCCAAGTATTTTCGCTAAAATACCAATGATATACAGTCTCATTTTGTTGGCTTTTTTTTCTATCCCATTTCATACGAAAAGCTACAAAAAATATATATATATATATTTTTTTTTACAATAGCTTTGGAAAAACATGGGTTGTGGACCGCAGGCTACTTTAAGCGGATAATTGAAAATTAAACCGCTTAAAGTAGCCTGAATGAATGATAGCCCCCAAATAAAGTTGTGAAATGTCATAAGAATTATGAACATGACACCTTAATTGGCTATGGCCAGAAAACAGAAACCTACCCGCGGAGCTATATATATATTTTTTTGCCGCGGGTTTACGGCTCCTTGCCCTTAGGCATTAACAAAATACTTGCGCGAGAAGAATGCATTAATTTCTATTCTTCTTAGTCCAATCGGAGAACTGGTTAAAAAGCCTTTAAATAAAAAGCTTTGATTCAATTCAGGGCTGATCCAACAAGCTCGTAAAATGAACTGGCCGCGGAGCATAGCATATTTTTCTACTGATTAGCGAAACAAAGAAAAAAAATATATATATTTTTTTTTCTTTGTTTGCAAAGCCAACCAAGTGCTACGCGCCTTTCCAAAATACATACATATAAGCATTTCCTATAATTAATGAAGTAGTTTTATCGTTTAGTGCATCTAGCCCATCTATTTTAATATGTATGTAAACTTTACATAATGCCGCGTTTTACAAACGAGGCGGTCGAGACCAAACAGACAAAGAAAAAAAAGGGGGGGGGGGTGCGCGGGTTCTCACATAAGCCGCGCACCCCCGCATAATGGACGAAGAAGACCGCAGAGCTATATTTATTATTCGGTTCCCGCAAAAATGTTACTGGTATACCATCAGCACGAGGCCTCTCCAAAGCGCTGCGGGAGCAACAACCTAAGCAAACCGGCCTAGGGCAAGTACGCGCGTGCCGCGCGGCGTTAGTCAACAACCTTCTTCGCTTTTCCCATGCAAATCTAACGGTTGCTTTTAAGCAGCTACGGTTTTACCCATTCGACTGCTATTGAGAAAAAAAAGCAGGTTGCATATTACGTGATAGGGCATAGCAAACATATTCTTTTTTCAGCGGCAAGGTCGGGACGCCTTTTATGCCCTCCGGATTGACATCATAATGCCCCTTATAGACCTCAAGCTTCCTCTCAAAGTAATAATTAAGTTATTATAACTTTTGAGTCTATCAAAATATTTGCCTCGTGACATCACCGGTATATGGATACCTTCCTTCCAAAAAGTACTAGGATCCATATTAGAATCGCTAGAATTAATCACGAATATCACCATAATTACAAGCCCAGTTCTTAAAAAAAAATCAGACTAAATTAAGTTGTATCTTTAAATAAAGTATGATTAGGTTGGTAAAAAAACTGTTTCAGATTTTCTCTCCTTTTTTTAATTACCTCCCCACCAATAAATAGATACAAATAGGAATAACCAAACCACGTCGACAAAATGCCGGTACCAAGCAGCTGCTTCAAAGCCAAAGTGATGCGTTTGGGTAAAATGCCCTAGATATTGACGAATAGCACATATTATTAGGAAAATGGTACCTATAATGACATGAAAACCATGAAACCCTGTGGCTAGAAAAAAGGTAGAACCATAAATACCATCGGAAATCGTGAAAGGTGCTTCTACATATTCCATTCCTTGAAACCCGGTGAAGACTAAAGCCAGCAAAATGTTAGGGTCAAAAGTTACTTCATAGAGCCGTACAACTGGGTCGCCGTTTACTCATCTGACATAATAAAGTGTTCTCCGAACCGTGCGAGATAGTTACCTATCACACGGCTCTCCAACCTGATTTTTTACTTCATAGGGCACGTAGTCCGTTATCTTTATAAAGGCTTAGGCTTAATTCTATTCAGACATGAAGTCAGATTTCCCGTGTCAATCAGGTAAAGTCCATAAATGAAAATCATTTATGTACAGTGATTTAGACTCCTTCTCGCTTTGCCCTTAAACGAATAAGATCGAGTAAAGTGTTTTACTGTTGCCAGCTCTCTTTCAAGTAGGCGGATACTACGAGTCCTCCGTCCCGGATAGCCGGATCATGGCTATCTAGTTCACCGGTACTACCAAGGTACTCTTATACTTACATGAAAACACATAAGATTTCCAACTAATAGTGCTAGTTCGAACAGAAAAGCAGCCGTGCTTCCAGTGTTTTTGTTTCATATTGAAATTGGGACCTCCTCCTGCTCTGCCACAGGCAGGCTACCATTCTGCCATGGAGAAGATTGCGCTGTAATATTATTGATTGATCAATAACCTGACCGAACACGCTCGAGTTAGTGTCTCATAAACACCTCACATTCATGAATAACCCATTCGGCTATATTTCCAAGACACGGTCGGAAAAGTTCTCTAGAGTGGGTCAACCCTGTCCTTTCCTTTTGCAACATGCTATTGTCCCGGTTGGTTTAAATGGTAAGTTGCATCCGTCTCATTGCGAGCATCAGCAATGTTATGATTACAAGAGGTAATCAAAAAGTTTCCTTGGTAATCTGACGGTCGCCTGGTAGCTACTAAAGCATAAACAGCTTGTTTTTTGAATCCAGCTAATATAGCATGATGAGCCCAAGTCACGGCAGCTCCAGATGAAAGTAGAATAAGGGTATTTAGAAAAGGAATTCCCCAAGGATTTAACACATCAATTCCTTTGGGGGGCCGAATAGCTCCAATTTCTACCGTAGGTGCCAAAGGAGAATGAAAAAAAGCCCGAAAGAAAGCTAAAAAAAACATGACTTCAGACACAATGAACAAAATCATACCATAGCGAAGTCCTAATTGGACCACAAACGTATGATGTCCTTCGTAAGTGGATTCACGTATAACATCGCGCCACCATACAAACATAGTATATAGGATTATTCCCAAGCCTAAGCTAAGAAGTGTTCCACCTCCCGTAAAAGAGTGCATGTACATAACACCACCAATGGTGCTTGCCAAAGCTCCCAATGAACCCAAAAGAGGCCATGGACTTGGATCTACTAAATGATAAGGATGCTTTTGAGAGACACTCATAATTCGTCCTGTGTTTGCTTTTTAGTCTAATTTATTTGATACCCAAGAAACATAATCATCCAAAGAAACAGCTTCTACAACAATGGATAGGGGTCAGGAAAAGCCCCTGCCCTCCGAACAGTATGGGAGCCTTTCAGCTCGTACTGCTCACCTTCCTAGATCTTAACCTTGGGCCTTAGGCAACCTTCTCCGCAATAGTTAGAGTTCTCAGTATCTTCATCTGCGCCGCAGCCGACAAGTAACTGTTGGCGGCGTCGTGGTATTTGTTGTCCACACAGCAGTTTCGTACCTACACTGGTCATAGGTAACTTTTCCCGAGCGAATTTTAGCTCTCATGTCTCTAACCTCTATGCATATCTCCTCGATTAGATCTACAAATGGTACACAATCAAAATAACCCCGCGCGGGTCAACTTTGGCGCCCCAAGTCGCATCTACAATCTTACGCGGGAGCGCTAATTGCTCAGACTTAAAAACCTTTATGGCGTTCAGCCCTCAGCGGGCCCGCGTTTAATTGGAACATATCCTTGGCCTCCTCTGTGGAGCCGAAATCCGCGCGGGCGACCAAATAGAATAGGCAAAAAATATGACCTCCAGCAGTTTTTTTACACGATACTGCTGCCCTCCTTCCGATTCCGCTTGGCTTGGGTATTTCCGGTGGTGTGAAAAATAGATGACTTTTGCTTGGCTTATTTACTAAATGGGCTGGGTTTTTTTTTTATTCAAAGTATTCCTTACAAATCTCGGTGTCATTTTTTTTAGCTTTCTTCAAATAGCCTTGTACCAGACAAAGGATCGCTCAATATTCGGGTGAATCGGTAGTATCTGCCGTGTTTGCTTCTGTAGATTTTTACTCATATGGCTATCGAGAGACGAACAAGATCTGTCCAGTTTAACTTGAGCGTAAACTAGCGTATAGACTTGTTGAGAGCTCCCGTTGTCTTAGTAAAGGAAAAGTACGATCTTGGATTGGCCCCCTTCGCACGACCTGAGCAGGCCTGTAATACTATGAGGCCTCTGAACTCCCTCACGACACTGTCATGGGGATGCTTAGCCCCGACTTCCATAGGTCCGAATTAGGTTTTACCTTCTAGTGAGAATTTAGGTCCTTGCGCGGGCGTCTGATTTCTCGGACTTGCTCTGTATGGAGTGCCCCGTGGTTTCTCGAGTGCCGCAGAAGCTAATGCCATCAACTGCGGGTTTGACACTATTGGTCTACTAACCACTCGCTCGCCGCTATATCCTGCTTGGGACGTTCGGTCCAGCTTAAGACGGGCTCCGCGTTTCAAGCTCGTTATCCTAACCATATCCTCTGCTTTCCCGGGGAGCCCTAATGGGGGCAGGCCCATCGATCCCCGGCTTTTCCCTACTGCTCTAGCCATGATATTACTATGATAGCTTTTTTGGGTAGCTCGCACCCAGGTTTGCCCTGTTCGAGAAAGTGCGACTGAGCCAGAGTGGGCTCAGCAGTCGGCCTATTTATTCGGGCGCACGCATAAACGCATGATTGGTTCCACAAAGTTCACTGCACTGACCATAGTAAACTCCTTCTCGTTTAATAAAAATGGAAGTCTGATTTAAACGACCAGGTACAGCATCACATTTTACACCTAAGGAGGGTACAGCCCAGCTATGAAGTACATCAGCAGATGTTATAATCATACGTAGATGAGTTTTTGCTGGTACAACTACTCGATTGTCTACTTCTAATAAGCGCAATTGACCCAATTCTAAGTCATCTTCCGGAATCATATAACTATCAAAAGTTAGTGACTGTTCATCAGAACTGTTATAGTCTGAATACTCATAAGGTTGGGTCGACGGCCAGTCCTTGGTCCCAAGGGCCCATACGCCTCCCACCAAACTGTACTTGCAAGTTTCCCCGCAAACAGCTCTCCACGCCCATTAAAACTCGAAGAGTAGAATGTCTAGTTCTTTCCCACCCAGGGATAAAACGTAATATACTCTCTACAGTGGATCTTCGGGTGGCTTATCAGGGGTCTGCTTCTTGTTTTATTGAGCCATGATCTTAGTGAAACCTTGAAAGGTCAAAACTTTGGCCCTTTTGTTGATATGTCTGTAATAATGTGCTTCCGCAATTTCAGTAGTTTTATAAGCAAGACACAGATCATATAGGAAAAAAAAGTATGGGACCTTACTGCATAGTTAACCACATAAAACGAATCCAATCTAGTTATCCTTTGTTCAATAAGTGCAACGTTCGAAAAAGGGGTGATAGTCCAAGTTGTAGGAATGAAATGACCCAATGAACCCATGGTTTATTTATTAATCCCCGGGCCTTATGTCCTTGTTCATTGTTTTATAGCAATAGGCTTTCCGTTTACTTCTTGTTCCTAGCACCTATTGATGTTCCAAAAAAACTTACCGGTTGCTTGGAACTAAAAGGATCTGTCCTTCATTTTCTCGATAATGATAAGACGGGTCACGCCCTGAATCGTCGAGAGTGGACTCGCCGACTCCTGAAGTAATGTTCCCAAATTTTAATTTGATCTTGCGATATGCAGTTTTGTAACGTAACTCTTTATCAGGTCAAATAGACTAAGATATTAACATTTTCACCGTAAGTAAATCCTCTGTGACCCTTGAGTTTTCGCCGAAATTGCCCGACGTCCCTTGCGAGCGGCCGAGACTCCGGTACAGTATAAGCGCTGGTCCCCTTCGGTAAAGTTCTTGTTCTTGATGTTCCCTACTAGAGGACCTCCGTCCCCAAAGAAGAAGAGCAAGCCTCTCTGAGGCTCGTTCTTCTTCTTTCGGCAGTTTTGCCATTACCGTGGTTGTTGCCAACGTTAGGGGATCCCCTATTCCAAAAAATGACGGGGCCGGGCCTGTTAGATTCGAAGTCGTATACCACTGGCTGTGGTGCTGATAGATTCAATACTTCAGCGCTGTTATTGGACATTGCAGGCTGAGCAGTCTATTTCTTGTATATTGCCTACACCGAGAAGAGGAATGTGTACCTCCAGCGACTTAAAGAATGGAACCATAGGCCTATTAGCTGGGGGAGCCTTTTCAGTCTATAGGTTTAACCTCAACTTCCCGTTTCTGGCATGCTCTAGTCCTTTCAGTCTTTCAACGTCAAACGAAGAATAATTTTGGCTCATCTTTCTTTTGGTAAGCCAGAAGCTTTGCAGACCCTAGAACCAGTCCGGTGCATTTCGTTGCACGTCCATCATTCTTGTGAAAGGGCGCACTCCAATACCGTTGATGTCCAATAGCTTTGATAGTAATTGTTGGATCTACTACCTCGTCCATTGAATATAATAAAGCAAAAGATGGTATAGCAATAAACATCAGAATAATACTAGGAAAAATGGTCCAAATAATCTCTATAGTAGTTCCATGAACAATCCTTTCTGGAATTGGATTTCTTTTATAGTGAAAATGCCATAAAGCGCGAACCAACATCCATAATACAAAGATCAAAATAATTATTAGGAAGAAAAAAATATCATGATGTAAGATAGGGGTCAGCGCTCGATGTCTGCCCTCAGAACCATACGTGACAGTTTTCCGTCATAAAGCTCGCTACCTCGAACCTCGGCCTGAGGAGGGGCGAAGAAGCATGCTCTGCCCCCTTCTCCAGAACAAAATATGAAACGTAACGGCGCTACGCACACCTTTCTTTGTTCGCAAAGCGAACAAAGTGGACATGTGTTAAACGGTCAGTCAGCAGGGAAGCTTGCATAGAAGCAAGCAAAAAAAATATATATATATATTTTTTTTTCTCACTTTATTCCACAAACTATTGCGCAGTGGCATCATCAAGGCTATAGACTGATTGCTTCGTAACACGTAGCTAAGATGATGGTATCGTTGAGCGCGTAACAGTCCATTGTATGCTCCATCCTTGCATTTACAGGCTTTCACTCGCTCTCTAACTGAGATAGGGACACGGGAAAAAATATATCTATTTTTTTTTTCAAAGCCCCTTCCTTATGTACCTCAGAGAGGATACGAAACGGTCTTAGGTTGATCCCCTTAATAGCTAAAACTATGCATTCTTACTACGGGATCTCTGAATTCTCCCTGTACAGGGAGTTAGTTCCCCAGCTTCCACCATCACGGATTTTAAAGGATTAGATCCTTGCGTGAATGCCTGATTTCTCGGGCTATTCCTGTATAAAGTGCCACGTGGGGACTCAAGTCCCGTGTTCGCAATTGATATCGAACGCGAGTTCGGCCGTTTTGCAGGCTTACTATCCACGCGTATGCCTTGATATTTTGCTTTAGACATACGGCCCGGAATTGGATGGACTAGATTCACGTATCAAGTTTGTTATCCTGGTCTTTCCTTATGCTTTGTCGAAGCATCCTAGTGAGGGCAGTCTCAATGTTCTGCGAGTTTCACATGATGCTTTCGGGGCAATCTTATTGCTAAGGATGTCCCACCTGTGTAGCTCACATCCTGGCTATCGCCAGCTTGAGCAGATGTGGCAGAGTTGGAGCAGAGCTCTGCAACCGTGATGATATATCTAGGCGCACTCAATTATTCCTTGCATCATAGGTGTTGCTGCGTCTTGAAATCCTAATTGCCAAGGTTCCGCAGCGTCACGATAAGCAATTGGAAATAGCCATGTATTTTTCAAACTCATTTGGTATATTCTTGTTTTTTTCAGAACTACTTCAGCCCTTCAACAGGCGCCACAAAAGGGCCAACCAACAAAAAAATCGATTTTTTTGTTAGACGCCCATTAGGATAGGCAAACCCGCGGTAATAACCCTATAAGAACCCAGAAAATAAAAAGATCTAAGATTAAAACCACCCCGTAGATTATAGTTTTGTATCATAAAACTCTACGTTCAAATTAATAGAACTTAAATCCTAAGAAAGATATACTTGCTAAACTCGAGAAATAAAAGAACCTAAGTTCCCAATGGCTCTTTAAGAAACAAAAATATTTTCATATCTTATAAAAACGAAGGAGTTTGCATTTGGGACAGGGTACTTAATAGATAATTTAGGTGGTAATTTTTTTGTAGGTGTCTGTTGAAGGTCTGCTTATGATACTTGTGGCCTTTCTTTCATGGTCGTTTGTCCTGCATACTTATTTTTAATCTTATCGCGCAAAGACCCTTAGCTTGCAGCTTGTTGTATTTAGCTTTTACTAAACGCTGAACAGCATCATCTAGACGTGGCTGTTCATTCTTCATCAGTACTTCTTTTTTTTACTACCTAATCAAACCAACAAGCATTAATTTATTTCATGTAACGCTCTTCAGCCTTTCCTAAAAGCTGATCCGTGTTTTTAGCTTTATCAGTAAGTACCTGATAATCAAACTTTAGCTTTTCCAATTTTAGGCTTTTCTCTCACAATTCTAATGCATTCGCTTTATTTAAATTGTGCACGTACAACTAAGTACCCCGCCGCAGTAAAAGCGCCTATGGCATTACCAGCTATCTTATTTTCGTTTCGCCAAAATGACAGAGAATTATGAAAACTTTGTGTGGTTGTTTTTTTATGTAATTTTATTTAAACAACCTTTAAAATAGAAAATATTTTAAACTTTGAACCTAAGATTCCACGCTAAATAAAGATAATAAGATTATTTTTTTTTTTCATCTATGCGTAACACTTTCCTAAGCTCTAAACGTTGAGGGTACTGAAGTTCCAGATTATTACCTATTAAGTTTACTTTTATTTGTAGGGCTTTATAGTCTACCTTATCCTTATAAAAAGCCAAAATAATCATGAAAATAAACTATTTATTATAGATGGTGGGTTCTGGGTTCCATCGCAAGGCCGCTTCGGCTGGAATGCCCAATTAATAGGATTGAGGATAGAAGGCGTAAACCGGAGCAAATGCCTTTTCCGTCACGAGGGGTGTCCAGTAGACCGCGTCAACAACTCCTTTTTTATATCATATAAAGTGTCGGCTACGTTCTTAAGGTCTAAGATTATAGTCGTCTATTGGAGTGTACTCACGATTTACAAGGCTTTTTCATATTTTCCTTTGTAGTTTGCCAATTCCTTGAATTCATTCATTAGTAACCCAAGCCTTTACATTCAGACTCAAGGATTCCCTAACAGCATTGTTGTTTTCTCCTGAATCGCTATTTGAACCAATGGTTCGTGGTAGGAGTTCTCAAAACCTTTTTCAACAAATTATTATTTTAAATATTTATTTTTATATTTGCCGATCTATTATCAAATAAAACTTACTTTAATTTAGTAAATTTATCTTATTGCTCCTTTAACAACCAAGTTAAATGAATCTTTATATAAGTATAACGCCAACGCAGCTTACTTTTTTGCATTTAACTCTTTAAGCTGGAGTCGAAGGGCCCAATAGATAGAGTAAGCTTTTTAAAATAATTATAGGTCATTATGTTGGGCAGAGAAAGCTTCAGTAATCACGCAACATGCTTGATGAAAGCAAGTCATATATCATAAATTATCCCCAAACATCGCTCTTATTGAGTCGAACTTAAGCCTTCGAAATAAATACTCCCCCTCAAAGTGCTTGCAAGATTTTCAAGCACGCGGCTCTTGTTTGGTATTCGAAACTAGCATAATTGAACAACTATGATGACATAAACCAAAAAAAATATTTTTTTTTTATGAAGACCCAGTTCGTACCATAACTGTATAATGATGAAAAAAACTGATTGTTTCACTTCCAATTCATTGTACTATGGAAACTCTGACGCCATTGCTGATGATTTTAACGCTGAGAGCACCAGACCGCATAGTGCGGCATATATATATATATTTATTTATTTTGCCAAGCCACCCCGCTTCAGGCCCAAATTTACCCACTTTTTTTTTCAGAGCTCATTATCGAATAAAAATCGAAAAAAAATAGAAAAAAAATTTAAGCTTAATTCTTGAGTAAAAAGGGCCCCTGGGCCTTCAGTTTGGGAATTAAGCCTGCCAAATAAAATTAAAATAGGGCGTTCCTTTTTGAAGAAAAAGCGGGCCCCGGGGCTGCGTTCCTCACTGGCAAATCGCGGAACGGTGACTGGCACGTGCTATGGACGAAGCCACAGGCGAAGCAATCGAGTGTAGCCAGTTTATCCGCCTACGCACGTAGCTTGATGACTACAAGCAAACTAAACACGCTGCATAATGCATTATAAGTGCTTCGCACAACTGAATCTGTTCTACATGATCAGTATTAATCTCCCGTTAACCATGTGCCCATAATATGTAAAAAACAGAGCCTACAAAGGCTTTGGTTATTTGCTTTAATAAGTATAATCAACCTCTTGGAAACACACAGTTAAACCAATACAATGCTTAAAGGGATTCAAAGTAGCAGATTATGCAACTTGTGGATTATTCATATAATGGAAAAACCACTTGGCTTTGATTCAGTTCTGCAATAACATAGTAATTAGATGCTACGCCATGGAGTAGACCCATGGTTCAGGATTAAAAGCTAGGCGTGCCTTGAAACACATGAAAAATTTACATGCTTTATGCTCGATAGCTTGAACATGCTGTACTTACATAAATAGGAGTTAAAAAACCCGAAGGAATTGCGTTTAACCATAAGATTTATCCATATGAGGCCTAACTTAGGCATAATCTATAGTATGCTGCGTTTTCTAAATTTGTTTTTAAATAAAGGTAAGGTAGTTGTTTAGACATGCTCTGGACAATGCCATGGTAAAAAGCTAAATCCTGTATCAATATATTCAGCGCACTTAACAGTTATTTGCGCTAACCGCGGAACTCTTAGAAAAAGAACACAAAAAAATACTTGGCTGCGCTTCGCGCCTTTGGCCATAGAGGCAAAAGTTGCAGTAAAGGGGTTTGGATTGAATAAAAAAGATAAATGCATCAAGGGCAATGCAGTAACTTAGAAAAGAAAACGAGCCGTCATGCCACCACCTTTTTGCTGCCCCGCCCCACGCCTTTTGGCGGTTGCAGCACGCAGCAATTTATTTTATAAAATAGAAAATTTGTTTACTTTTCGATTCTTCGACCACTAAAATGGAAAGTAGAACTTAAGTCGTCCGCCCCGGCATACGTCAAAAAAATAGAGATTTTTTTTAGTTAGTTACCTTTTCTTTTCTTCGCCCCACATTTATCATTTATTATTGGCTTTACGAAGGACTTTAGTCCCGGAAAACGCTAGCTTTCCGGGGGTTTACCCGCTTTCTTTGCTTTGTGCGAAAGAAAAGCAGAGATTGAAAAGGCACAGTGGAAAAAAAAAGAAGCGTACAAAAAAAAATATATATATTTTTTTTTGTACGCTTCTTAATGGCTTCAGCTCTCTGAAGCCCTCAAATATCTCTGATTTTTTTGATAGTATTTTTAAAATCTATAGCATTTTGTCGGAACACATCCTGTCTTTTGACTTGAGTAGTTTTATGCATAGTAAGTACTATAGCTCCAATCATGGCTACTAATAAAATAAGACTAGAAACCAAAAACAAAACAAAATAGGTGGTATAAAGTAAATTGCCTAATGTTTCCAAATTAGTCCAACTTTGTAGCTTTTCAGCATAAACTGTATATGTTAAATAAGTTGTACTCAATTTCGTTGGTAATATTGGAATGTAATCATTATCTACAATGAAAAAAATTTCCAACAAAAAAATAACTCCAATAATACCACCTACAGGTAAATAACGCAATACATTCTCGTGAATTTCTGCTATTTTAATATTTAACATCATAACGACAAATAAAAATAAAACGGCAATAGCTCCTACATAAACCACTAAAAAAATCATAGCAAAGAAGTCAAGACCTAACAAAACAAGTAAACCCGAAGTGTTGAAAAAAACTAAAATGAAAAATAAAACAGAATGGACTGGATTTTTAGCACGTATTACCATAACACTAGAGACTAAAGCAATGCTCGAAAAAACAGAAAAAAGTATCATGGTTATTTTACTAAGTCCCTTTTATTATTTGCTTTAACAATGAAAAAAAATCTATATATTTTTTTTCTACGCGTCATCTCTTCTCCAGATGATGATGCGAGCAAACACAAACCAAGCAGAAAAACAACTAAAGCCAACACATGTACACAGCATAGAAAAAAAAGAGCCCCATAAGAAAGAGATCCTGCTGGTGCAGAGGAAGGGGTGCGAAATAAGAGCGCTCTCGATACGAAATAAGCCTTCGGTTATAAAGTGCAACAGGAAGCAAAAAAAAAATATGTATTTTTTTTCTTATCCGCCTCCCCCCCCCGCTTTGGACATAGCTCATTAGAAGGCTTCGTGAAACGACATCATAACTCAGGTTCTTGTCAGTCGAGTAGATAAATCTCGATATATCGTAATAGTAAATGCATGGCGAACTTTGCGCATAGTTAGATACAAAACTATCTTTCGCCCGTGAAACCCCTAGATTATTTTTCGATTTTGAATTCGCATAAAGCAAATTCATCATGTATGATAATTAATGACCATCTTTATTTCTAAACTTTATTCCTTGTGCCCTTAAAGAGACACTCTTGAACCTTGCATCACCGGAGGCTCTCGGAGCTGAAACCGCTTCGAGTTGTTTTTGTACGAAACGATTCATAAATTAGCTATGTAAATGAGCGCTTTTCACTTTTGCTTCTTGACCAAATATTGGAAAGCACATGGTTGGGGTCTTCGACCCCAACTTATGAAATTGGGGCAAGGAGAGGCTTAGAAACTTTGAGTTTTATTCTCTTCTAGAACAAACATAAATGACACAAAATCACGCATACTTTGTCCATTAGCTTATAGAAAAAAGGCGCGCAGCAAACCAACAAAAAATCTAGGCGCACAAAAATATATAGATTTTTTTTCATATATATTAGAAAATGCAGAAAAGTGAAAAAAAAATCTTTTTTTTAGCTCTTCAAATCCATTTGATTATGCTTCGCCTTTCCTTCTTTCTAAAAGTTACCATTCATTATTTAAGAAAGAAAAAACATAAATAGAAATTAACGCTCTATTCGCTGCGCGAATGTAGGGCAAATCAAGCTTGGCTTCGAGGTATTTCTTCATATATAATATATATATGAAAAAAGGCCGAAAGAAATAAAAATCTTTTTTTATTTTCTCTCAAGACTTTGCCTCGAAAAGCGTCAAGCAACGAAGCAACTTCTTGGTTTCGCCTCGCGCTAAAATAAGAAAAAGAGAATTCATCATGGCTTGCAGTCCGCTAGAACAATTTGCAATTATTCCATTAATTCCTATTCATATAGGAAATTTCTATCTTTCATTTACGTGCGGAGCTCGCGCCCACTACTCGATGGTGTAAACACTTCGTCGGGGTTTTAGACGATAATCCAACTCCCGTTTACTTCGATGCCGTGGAGTCAGGAAAGTGTTCTGTACAGGATAGGTTTACGAATCTCGAGGATGGCCGCTTTTTTGGAAGGGAGACGAATATGAGGACTGATCTACTCGAATAGCCGATGGTAAACGGTGAAAGGAAGCCCCTGGGTCAGGATACAAACCATGTTCACGCCGGCACACGCCGGTCGAGCCTAGAGAATCCTAGACAGAACGCGCGGGTAGATCAACTGGGGTGACGGCTATGAGGGTGAGTACCCAGGATACTGTGGAATGCGCTCGAGGATGGATGGAAAACCTCCCACAAAATAAGTGGCGAGGAATGTAGTCCTGGCTCTCTTCGGCTAAGTAAAAAAAAAATACTTTTTTGAAGATGGCTGCCGAAATAAAGCCTCTATTGAACCTTTGGCCGGTCCCGGGGAGAGAGGAGCCGTATGATGGGAGACTATCACGTACGGTTCTATAGGAGGGGAACGGCTTTAAACCTTAAGCCTAAGTAAGGCTTAAATGGAGCAAAAAAAAAGTATTTTTTTCCCCTACCGACCCAATTCATCTTTGTTTATGCTATTAACTATTAGTTTAGTATTGCTTTTAGTTCATTTCGTCACTTTAAATGGAGGACACTTAGTACCAAATGCTTGGCAATCCTTTGTGGAAATTATTTATGATTTTGTGCTTAACTTGGTAAATGAACAAATAAGCGGTCCTTCTTCGATGAAACAACGCTTTTTTCCCTTAATCTTTGTCACTTTTACTTTTTTATTATTTTGTAATCTCATTGGTATGATACCCTATAGTTTTACAGTAACAAGTCATTTTATAATTACCCTGGGTCTTTCATTATCTCTCTTTATCGGAATCACTATAGTTGGATTTCAAACACATGGGCTTCATTTTTTCAGCATTTTATTGCCGCAAGGAGTACCCTTGTCGTTAGCACCCTTCCTAGTACTTCTGGAGCTAATCTCCTATCGTTTTCGCGCATTAAGTTTAGGAATACGTTTATTCGCCAATATGATGGCTGGTCATAGTTTAGTAAAGATTCTAAGCGGGTTTGCTTGGACTATGCTATCTATGGGGGGTATTATGTATTTAGCACATCTTGCTCCTTTTTTGATAGTATTTGCACTAACTGCTTTGGAATTAGGTGTTGCTATATTACAAGCTTATGTTTTTACTATTTTAATTTGTATTTACTTAAATGATGCTATAAACCTTCATTAAAAGACTGGTGTAAGGAGCATCAAAACAGTTGCTACATCACTTCTTTACTTTCTAAGCGCGTCATCATTAACCATAATAAAAAGCTGGATTTGCTTTTGATGACGCAAAATAATGCACACCAATGGTCGGAGACCTTTGAACGCGCGGGATGCAAAAAGCTACGAAAAAAAAAATATTCTATATATATATATATTTTTTGCTGCGCCCTGCGGCCTTGTAGAGTTCCCTGTTGGCGGAAGCGAATGTCCCAGGACCCGGGGAACTAATTCCTACTGAGACAAATAGGCCGCAGGTACTCCCCCCCCCCCCGCAGCTTGACAAAAGTTGTCTCTGGTTGCCTCGGTGTGCTGATAATCGTGCGCTACCTGTAAGGTGCACAAAGAAAAAACTACGCGAATATTACTAGCTTTCTGGTTAAATTTTTGATAAAAAGAAGGCAAGCAAAAAAAATATATATTTGCTGCGCCCACTCTCTTGCAACCCTTCCTTTCCTTGATGCGGCAAACTTGTCTTGAGCTGAGACGCTTAATGTCTGATTCTGAGAAAGGAATAATAGTTTAATTATGATAAAAGCAATGAAATTCTTATAAATGAGTAGCCAAGCGCATAACGAAGCTTGGCCTTTTTTTCTTTCCCCAATCCCCGAGTGAAGCAAAAGGGGGCGAAGCGCAGAAAAGTTTCTAAATAATGCGCTTCGCCTCCCTCGTTGCCTGATCCCTTTTTTTTTCCACTTTAAATAGTTTACCACCATCTATAATGCGAAAAACTACGATTGGCTTGAGCCAGTTTATGAAGATCATCCCTTTTTTTACGTGCAATCCCCATCTTTCGGGAAGCATCCAATATTTCATCAGCTAAACATTGATCTAAGCTCATGCTTTTTTTGTTTATACGGCGTTTGGCTGCTGCTTCGAGCATCCAACGAATGGCTAAGGTTTCTTGACGATTTGTTGCTATAATAGATGGTACTAATTGAGTAGTACCAGAAATTCTTACCTTTTTCACTTCACAAACAGGCTTGACATTTTCTATGGCATTAACCAAAAGTCTTAATATATCGCCATGCTGGGCTAGACAATGAAAAGTTTTATAAACAATAGCACGAGATCTCGTTTTTTTACCATCAATCATGCAAATATGGACCAATTTTTTTATTAATTGTTTTCGTTTACCATGCAAGCCCCGGATATAGCCCAAATTGTCTGAGCTATTGTATGTGCTTGCCCCACGACCTTTAGGTCTTGATGGCACATGCCCTGGAAGGGCATAGCATAAATATCTACAATGCAATAAACGACGCGCAAAAAAGCTTTCTGAAAAAAAAAATAGATTTTTTCCGCTAAATGGCCAATTTTCATTTTTTTTCATTCTCGCCTTTTCTGAAAGTTTTGATTGGTGAAACCAATCAAGGGATGAACCAAGCACAAAGCTGAAATTCGATGATTTGACAAATAAATTCATATAGAATCTTTGGGTTTTTTTGTACCATATTTAGATCTGCCTCGACGTCGACCCGGTATTCCCTGCAAATCTTTAATTCCTCGAATACAATGGTATTTCACACCTGGCAAATCTTTTGCTCTACCCCCTCTAACCATAACCACAGAATGCTCTTGCAAATTATGGCCTTCGCCGGGAATGTAAGCAATTATCTCATTTCGATTGGTTAAACGTACTTTGGCTATCTTGCGTAAAGCCGAATTAGGTTTCTTTGGTGTTCTCGTCGAAACACGCAGGCATACTCCTTGCTTTTGAGGACATTGAGTTAAAGCTCGAGTACGTTGTGTGCGCCGTTTTGACTTTCTACCATGACGAATCAATTGATTTATTGTAGGCATATTTCACTTACTTGGTTTTTTTTAGAAAGTTGCATAAAATTTTTCTTTCCTATTTCTCATGCTTTATTCGTTATGGGAATGGGGCCTTTGGCCGCTATACCCTGTGCCCTTTCATGACTATGCTTTCTACGATATTTATTAACCAGAAGAGCACGAAAAAAAAATAATAAGAGAGGACAGTAGTTAAGAACTATAATAAAAATAAAGGGCGAAGACACTGAAAAAAAGTATTTTTTCAATTGTTTGTGTCCTTTCCTTTTTTAAACAAAAAATTCCTACGTGCACTAGAAAGCTCATTTTACTTGGCTCTCGGAGCATATGTAAGTAAGGCTACCCCTTACGGGATTCGAACCCGTGTTCTCGCCATGAAAAGACGATGTCCTATACCCCTAGACGAAAGGGACAAAATTATTTCAAAGAAAAAAAGTCAGCCAGAGCTGCGCTGCAATAAAAATGCAATAAAAAGAAGTGGCACAATTTGCGGCCTGTGGCCCGTTTATGCGCCACTTTTATCTACCTACGATAATTCATAACGCTTTCAACTAAAAAAAAAAATCTGTACCTGTTAAACATTACATCAAGAGCGACCTTTAATAAAATAGCGTCTGCATTTCCCCTTTTCGGATAAATTAGGTGAGAAAACAAAATATATATATATATCTATTTTAGCAGTAAAAACGCAAGCTAATCTAATCTAATCTAATCGAATCAACATTCGAACTTAATTACGTTAGTAATGCACGTAACTGCGGATGTTGACTACACAGTGCAGTCACAGAAGGCATACTTAAAATAATGCAATACGGTAATACTAATCTCTATAAAATGCTGCCCGAACTGCTATTCTTTTTTCATATATATATGTTTTTTCTTTGTAATAATGCAGCCTACATGACACGTAGTGCTTAAGAAATTTATGCTTGTAGCTCAATCGGATAGAGCACCAAACTACGGATTTGGGGGTTGAGAGTTCGAATCTTTCCAAGCATGGTTTACTAAGATAATACATCTAATAATAAAGAAGCGGCTGCAGCGAGGCTGCCCTTCTTACTGGTAATAAAGAAGCCTTCTTACTTTTTGTAGAGAATACAGCCCTTCTTATTGGTAATAAAGAAGCGGCTGCAGCGCGGCTGCAGCGCGCCCCTGCCTTTCGGACCCTTGTTACTTTTTTATTATCGTGCTGCGGAAATAGCTTAATGGTAGAGTATAGCCTTGCCAAGGCTGAGGTTGAGGGTTCAAGTCCCTTTTTCCGCTTAAAATGTATGCCAGGCCGATGGGAGAGCGGCCTCGCGCTGCGGTGGGTGCGGTGGGCTTGGCGCTACAGGTCGAAGGCTGGCGCCCACATTATTCGCTGTGCCCACATTATTTGCATAACAAATGATGGGAAACGGTACGGAGAGTCATTGGTGCGCCGGCGTTGCAGCCAGCGGCTTAGAAAGATAGACTTAGTGCCATTTGATGGGTGACTAAGAATAGGGGAGAAGGGTATAAAGAGAAAAAAGTAATGAAGAATAAAGTAATTGCTAGTAGTAAGGATTTTTCACGATCCATTGTTTTATATAGAATCCATTTTTTAGGTGTATCAGAATAAATGATTTTGACAAAGCGTATATAATAAAAACAACTGATAACACTAGTAACAACTCCTATTAAGGCTAGTAAGTAAGCGCCACAGCCTAAAGCAGCAAAAAACAAATAAAATTTGCTACAAAATCCGGCTAAGGGGGGTATTCCTGCGTATGAAAACATAGTAATAGACAAGGTAATAGCTAAAATAGGATTAGTTTTTGCTAAAGCACCACAATCAGCTATATATTTGAAACGATTTTGACGTAATGCTAAAACTATGGCGAATACATTGATGGTCATTAATACATAAATAAAGACACCAATTAGTAGGGATTGAATACCTTCTATGGTTCCGCATGAAAAACCAATAAAAAGATAACCTACATGTCCAATAGAACTATAAGCTAAAAGTCTTTTGACTTTGTTTTGAGCCATAGCAGCCAAAGCACCTAAGATCATAGAAGCAATGCTGCAAAAAAAGAATAGTTGTTGCCATGTTGGATCATAGAAACTATAAATAAAAACACGTACCATATTGGCAAGAATAGATATTTTAGGTGCAATAGAAAAGAATGCAGTAACGAGAGTAGGTGAACCCTCGTATACATCAGGTGCCCACATATGAAAAGGAACTGCAGTGATCTTAAATAAAAAACCTACAGCAATAAATAGAATCCCCATAAAGATACCACTAGATTGAGCACCAAATAAAGTGATTTCATATCCAGTGAAAATCTTAGCTAATTCCTCAAAGTTGGTAACTCCGGTAAATCCATAAATCATAGAACGACCAAACAATAAAATTCCAGAGGAGAATGCACCTAAAATAAAATATTTTAAGCCAGCTTCTGTAGAAAATTCAGAGTCTCTTTTCGATGCTGCGATCACATAGAAACATAAACTTTGAAGCTCAATAGCTAAATACATGGCAATTAGATCATAAGCCGAGATCATGAAAAGCATACTGCGAGTAGAAAGTAGAATTAAGACAATAGATTCAAAAGCATTCAAACTCTCTTCTTTGAAATAACCCAGACACATAATTATAGTGCTAGCCGTACTTACTAATAGAAAGATTTGGCAAAAATATGTAAAATTGTCTATTATTAAATTATTATAGAATAAATTGGCAACAGTTAGAGGTGTGCTAGAAGCCACCAATAAGATAGTTATTAGATACCGATAGGGTGCTTTCCCCCCCCCCGGTCAGAACCACACGTGCGAGTTTCCCCGCATGTGGCTCGTCCATGATAACTTTTTCAGGTCTACAGACCGAAACCCTCTAAGGTCGGGCCTGCATGAACAAAATAGAACACTGATCATTTTGGAGTTCGCGTTATGCTACATTGTCTTCCATTCCTTTATTGGTTACGTCCGTAGGTAGATTAATCAAATTCGCTGTTTTTTCTACCTAGCTATTGCCTTAATGTTTTATTTAGGATTGTATATTGACGTAGGAAGTCTCATTAATATGAGGCTGAAAGTAGTAGCACTCAGCGAAAAAAAATATTTTTTTTTCTCTTTAATGACATTATCCTCAATTGCTTTTCCGAGTTTGCTGTACTTTCCAGACGCGGCGCGCCGCGTCTGGAAAGTACAGCGCATTATCACCTACCTCCTTTTCCTCCGAGGCTTTCACTCTAAAGGGCATCGTCGTATGCTCAACATTAATTGCCCGGTGTATTTCTCAGGGTACATTATGGAAGGATCTGTCACCCATACATTTTGGCTAAAGCCTTGGTCCCCAAGGGATTTTCAAAAGTATTTTTGAAAATCGTAGCAAATTTGCTACGCCCTGCCTTTATCAAAGCCGGTTCCTATAGAGTCCATTTGGATGATCCCTAGTTTGCGCGTTTGGCCGTTTGCTTGTCGTTTAGTTACGTGTACCACTTTTTCTGTCCATTACAGTTACGTCCGGAGGGTTGCTCGCACGTGAGTAGCGTTCGAGCCCACGTGCCTTCCGGCCCCGCCTTTTGTTCTTGTTGGGGGAAGTTACCTTACTTTTATGCGTACGATTGTACTTGCGACGAAACGCGGATAGTACCCATGCTATGGTTCCCTGCGGTCTGATCCCACATAAGGTTAGGGAGTCTACCCGAGCGATTGTTTTCAACTTTTGTCTTCCCAAACGCGCCCTCCCAGGCGCACAACACTAAGTAAACCAAGCCAACTAACATTACACACTAATGGTGGATAATCATATTTTTTAGAGGTACTAAATACAACTCCATAAATAAGCAAAATGATGGTTGCGTTAATAAGAAAGATCTCTGGGAAAAGGGCTAAAAAATCATGTTCAAACATTTCTTCAAACCTCTTTTTTATGTTTTTTAATTAAATTTTCCATGTTGCACTAAGTTACTTACGGAAGTATGCATACACTCTAGGAAAACTTCGGGGTAAACACCCATCCAAATAACTCCGACAATAAAAGGGAAAAATATTAAAACTTCTCTTCTATTTAAATCGGAGAATTTTTGGAGGAATTTGGGTTTGAAATTCCCAAAAATCACACGATTATATAGCCAAAGAGAATAAGCTGCGCCTAAAATCATTCCAAGTGCCGCTAATGTGGCCACTAAGCTATTTCTTTGGAAAGCTCCTACTAAAATAAGAAATTCTCCGATAAAGCTGCTAGTACCGGGTAAACTCATATTGGCTAAAGTAGAGAATAAGAAAATCGTAGAGAACATTGGCATGGTGCTGACTAAACCTCCATAATATTTAACAAGTCGAGTCTTATGTCGGTCATATAAAACACCAACACATAGAAAAAGGGCTGAAGAAACCAGTCCATGACTTAACATAAGTAAAATACTACCTTCAATTCCTTGTATGTTTAGACTGAACATACCAATAGTAACAAAATTCATATGAGCTACTGAAGAGTAGGCAATAATTTTCTTCAGATCGATTTGTCTTATTGTAGTCAAGGAAGTATATATAATAGCAATAACGCTTAAAGTATAAATGAAAGGAGTAAAATAAAGTGTCGCTTCAGGAAACATGGGTATGGAAAATCTTAAAAAACCATAGGTTCCTAATTTTAAAAGAATTCCTGCCAAGATTACAGATCCAGCCGTAGGTGCCTCTACGTGAGCTTCAGGTAACCAAATATGAACTGGTACCATAGGCACTTTTACGGGAAAAGAAGCAAAAAAAGCAATCCATAGCAATATTTGGCGCCGCTCACTAAATTCTGTGGTTAATAATATTTGTAAATCAGTGGTTCCTGTTTGGAAAAAAATAAATAAAATGGCTAAGAGCATGAAGACAGATCCAAGTAAAGTATATAAGAAAAACTGATATGCTGCTTGTATTTTTCTTTGTCTAGAACCCCATACCCCTATGATAATAGGAGAGTAAGGGATGATAGGCCCTCGGCTTTATCTCCCCATGATAAATGGGTCAAGAAAAAGCTCCTGTAGGTACCCACACCCTTCTCAAAGAACCGTACGTGACACTCTCGCGTCATACGGCTCCCTCTCAAAATAGCGGATGAGCCGAAAATAAAAGCCGAGCAAAAAAAAAATATATAGATTTTTGCAGAAAGGGCTTTACGCCTTTTTTTGGCTTGTAGTTCTAAAATATGTTTTTATTTCAATCTCCTTTTTTGTTCCAGCGACTCATCCCGCGGCCTCGTCAATAACCTCCCGACAGAGGAATTGACCTGAGGTCCTCTCTCAAGACCAGGACGATTATCCTTGTCAGCTAAATAGGTAGTTAACAAATTTATGTCCATCCCCAGGCGTCGGGTACTTTTTTTTCCTCACCACCCTTGTAGCCGTCACCCGTAATTCGCGCAAGTGTGTCTGCACCCCCTAGACTTCACGAAAACTGTTTTTTCGCAGCAAAACTCCATTCTTCCCTGCCTAGGAGCACCCTTTCCTGCATGTTTATACAATATTCGAGTAGGCAGAGTGAAGTCCCGCAAAGTACCCACTTAAAGTACCCCCCAATCCCAAATAGGTCATCCGACGGGTTCGACCAAAAAGCTATGCTTACACACAAGACTACCCTTCTCCGAAAGCTTAGCGGGACCTACTAGTCTTCAGATCGCTCGGAAGGGTTTACTGCACAAGGCTCCTGCAGAGGCGGCGCTTCGCGCCGCGAATATCAGATGCTCAGCTCCGCACAACATAGGGATTAAAACGCTTTCGAAAAAAACATAAAATAGTAAGAGATCCAGCATACAAAACACAGCAATCATGAAAGATTCACAAATTAGAAATGCTATCATATACTCTTTTTTATAACTTTTAATACTGGACCAACCTACTAAAATGCAAATAGGAATTAAAAATGTGGTCAAGACCACGAAAAATAAAGAGATACCATCTATACCTATATAAAAATTGATGTTTGAATAAGGAAGCCATTGAATGGTTTCCACGAATTGAAATTTGGCTGTAGAATTATCAAATTGTATCCAGGAAAAAAGGGAATATAAGAAAGTAATCAAAGAGGTGCACAAACCAATACTTCGTATCAGTCGTATTCTGGGATCAGGGATAACAAAAAGAATAATGCTTCCTAATAAAGGACACAGAATAAGACCACTGAGATTAGAATAAAATGGGGCTAAAAATTGTAACATAAATGTTTACTCTTTTTCCAAAAGATCCCGAGGACGCAACTCTTTTCGCAGGCCGCGGGTCCACATTTCTTCTCGGCTTTCCAGCCATAGCGGCCCTACGGGTATATCATCATAAACCCCGGCACTTATATACATAAGGTCCGCAATAATTGCATAACTTGATGAGCTTTTATACGCGCATACTATGTAATTGCATGCTTCGCCTTTCGCTGCTTTGCCCAATGCTTTAGGGCTTGCTACTGTGACCGGACGGCCTCAGTAACGGTCGAGGGGGATAAAAAAAGCCGAAAATTTTTTTTTTCGTTTTATGGTTTTTTTTAATTTTATTTTCTCCGATCTATCATTCCATCATTCCAACCTTTATTTCTTTCTTCCCCTTCTTCAGATTCCTCATAGACCCAAAGCAATTACGTGCTTTATTCGAGGACGAGGACCCTTTTTTTTTTCATTACTTATCATAGCTAGACCGCAAAGCATAGCTTAGGCTCCAAAAAATCTATTTTTTTTTACTTGTTAGGCTTCGTCGGGCCTCAGCCCTCCCTCTCAGCGAAGCCGAAAAAAGGGCGTAGCACTGGCTTATTATTGCGTCCCTTAAAGTTTCATGGTATTATATAAGAAAGTAGGCCCCTTTAGTTCGTGCTAATGTCTTTTTCAAAATGAATAAATAGAAAACTCACTATGTAAATAAAATACAATCGATTATCTACCCAAAAAGAAATAAAATCCCACAGACCTATTATGGTAATAAATATGGTTAAGCCAATCAACATTACAAAAGCATAATGATAAACAAAACCACTTTGAAGTTTACTTATCTGCTTGGCTAATTTTCGAAATGTGTACGAAATTCCATAAGGCCCCAAGATTTCAATAGCACCCTTGTCTAAAACTTTAAATGAAACTTCATATCCAAAACGCAAAAAGAACCTAACTATAAAGTCATTAAAAATTTTATCAAAAAACCAGCGCTTATTTAAAAAGCAATATAATCGATTACCCAAAGTACTTGTTTTCAAAGCGAAAATTAATGGATTTGCTACAAAATTTATATTATATGCCATAAAAGCACCTAAAGTACTAAACAAAATAGGAATTAGTTTAATAATTGTTGGAGTAGCAAACTCGGATTCGGCAAGAATTTCATTTTTTGGTAGTATGAAAAGGGAATTAGCCCAAAAATTGGTACCTAAACCAATCATCATATCGGTCCCTAAGCCGTTCCATCGCTGGAACGGCTTGGCTTCAAAACCGTACGTGAGGCTTCCGCCTCATACGGCTCCTTTCAGAATTTTTACGTTTTCTCGCTTGTTTTCAACATGGCAGTGCTTGTCTATTTGATGGGCTCTACTTTTATGACCTCGTGGTTTTCTAACATGTTTGGGCGATGTAATAAAGAGCCCTTCAGCATTTTGGTTACCACATTTGGAACCTTTAGATTTCAGTAGATAGTATTTCCGTTGAAGGTGCGCGGTAGAACAGAGAAGCCAAGAGCAAAAAAAAATCTAGATTTTTTGCTGTTGCGCTCTTTTTTCACGCGGCTTTTAATTCTATTGGGCTCTCATCTTGTCTTGCCTTAATGTGCTTGTGACTAGCTATCCAACTCAGTTTGACTAGGTAATATTCTTTTTTTATCCCAAAAACCGTTGTGTAAGAGTCGTACAAAATCCAGTTATCTTGGTATACTTTTCCTTTGAAGAGCCATTTTTTCTTTTCGGGGAAGTATTTTTGTTTGATTTTATCACGACCCCATGTCGGGTGCCGTCGGTATACCCATGCTCGGATCTTTTGAAAGATATCATGGTCTAATTTTCGAAATATATTGTTGCATTCAGAGTATTTGAAGTAGTTGCCCCATCCCACTACTTTGGGTACCAGGGTTATGATAAGTTGGTAGGCTGCTTTTCCTTTTGAAAATTGAATGGCCCGTCGAATATCTTCGAGAAATCTCCGGCGAGACTCACGAGACGGAGTTATTAAAGTTCTAACTTTGCCCCATTTCCAGATATGATTAATTGAAAACCCTAGAAATTGGAACCCGGATCCGGTGTTGACTATCTGGATCTTATCTGAGTGCAATTCTAGTCCCATGCACTTTAACCACTCCCTCAGGAATGTCTGAGTTTGTTCTATGATCTCCTTGGATTGGTGAAGTACAACGAAGTCGTTGGCATATCTAACCAGTATCGGAATTGGTTCTTTGGGATATGCTCTCAGTGACCACTCTGTTAAAGCTGTCTCCATCCCATGAAGAGCAATGTTGGTTAGCAGTGGGGAGATCACGCCATAGGTGCCCCTTTCCATGTACTGAGCATTATTTCCTAATCCAGTCATGAGGTCGACTTTAAGCCAGGCTTTGACCTGTTTGGCTAAATTAGGCAGAGTTTTCAGTTTGTCCAAGAGGTTTTTGTGGTTGATGCGATCGAAACATTCGGAAATGTCCGCGTTCAGCACATACTTGGGCTTGGCTCGAATAGCTAAGAATATGGCTTTGATGGCATCCTGGCAGCTTCGTCCAGGTCTGAATCCATAGGAATTGGGTTCGAAGCGGGCTTCCCATTCAGTTTCTAGGGCCATTTTGGCCAAAGCCTGCTTCGCTCTGTCTTCGATAACACAGATAGGCCAAAGAGATGAAAAGACGCGAAGTTTAGTTCGAAAAAAAAAATATAGATTGTTTTTTGCTTTACATTTTCCAGGAGCAAAGCGTGCCTGATTGACTCTACGTTTTCGTGCGCCTAGTGCAGAAAAGGCGCAAGAAAATCTATATTTTTTTTTTGCTTTACATTTGCTGGGGTGCTCTTCTTCTTTCCGGGGCTTTGATATTATTATTTGACGAATGGGCGTAGCCTTTCCATCCAATTGAAGACCTCTCGCCATTTCTATTTTTTGTGACCCTGAGGCCACCAACTTCTTGTAAATGTCAGGGTCCTTTTTCCTTTGGTTCTCCTGTGTAACTTGTCTCATGGCTAAGAGTCTGGCATGTAGATTTCGTATGAGTCTAAATTGTAGAGCACGCATCTTGTCCATATTGTTGGAGCGAGAAGCTTGGTAAATCCTGGTTTGGAGTCTAAAAACAACTGCCTCGACCTTGGGCCAAGGAATTTGTTCCCAGGATATCGTTTGGGTATCTATGTAGAACCTACTCATAACTTATTCTCCTTTCCAGTTTTTACTGAAATCCTAAATCTCCAAGTGGGCATAATAAAAATGCTGCGAAAAGAAATAGATTTTGGCTGGCTGCACTCTGCGGCCTTGGCTTTTTAGAGAATCCTGCTCTCGTTGGGTTTATAGCTTGGCAGCCCGCCGCAAGGGAGCCCTACCAGAGTTTTCCAGTTTTGAGTATATTGGATAGTTATAGCGGCCCATAGGCGCAAGATGTACTTTGCGGGGTGGTCCCTTGGACATAGTCCTTTCAGACAGTGGCCATTTAGTCCATGGTCCATTGGATGTTCGGTGCAAAACCAAAAATTTGCACTGCAAGTACCCCTCATTCCTCCCTTTAATCTTAGGGCTCGTCCCTCAGTGTGGTCAGTACTTGATACTGGCGGGCAACAAAGCTTACACTTGTTTACTTATGGTGGTTCACCAAGGCCTCTTTCCTCCTCCCTTTCTTGCTTACTTCCAACTCGGAGGCTGCCGGACCTCCTACAAAGGGAGGAGAGTCGACTGAACATTTCAGCCATTGGCGGGAATTTCGCCCGCATCCAATTCTCAATTATTGTCCACCTTGAAAAAAAAATCTATTTTTTGGGTGAGCAATAGCCGCTTCGTCACAGGAGTTACTTATGGGCTAACAGGTCACACTTTGGCCACGTATCCTACAAAAATACTTCCAAAAGCTAAAAAGATTAAAGGGATTGCCATAAGAATGGGCGCATCATGACATCGTAAGATGTCTCGCTTGAATGAATTTGTTGGTGCTAAAAAAGTTAAAAAAAGTAAACGAAAAGAATAATAAGAAGTAAAGAAGACAGAAACACTTCCTAACCAGAAAGCAAAGTTACCACTAATCGTATATTTAGTATAAGCGAGCTCTGAAATAACATCTTTAGAATAAAATCCAGTACAAAAAGGGAACCCTATTAAAGATAAGCTGCCTATAAGCATCATGGCATAAGTGAAAGGTAACAAGAAAGCAAGCCCTCCCATCTTACGCATATCTTGCTCATCTGACATAGCATGAATCACTGAACCCGCACTCGAAAAGAGTAATGCTTTAAAAAAAGCGTGATTCATTAAATGGAATACGCTAACGGAATAGTTGGAAATACCGCAAGCAAATATCATATAGCCTAATTGGCTACAAGTTGAATAGGCTATGACCCTCTTTAAATCATTCTGTAATATTCCAGTGGTTGCCGCGAAGAATGACGTCATAGCCCCTATGAAAGTAATCACAATCAAAGCCGTGGGTGAATATTCGAATAAAGGGGAGCACCTTGCTATCATAAAAACGCCTGCTGTTACCATAGTAGCTGCATGAATCAAAGCAGATACTGGAGTGGGCTACTCTTTTAAAAACCTCTTACGCTTCCATAAGGCAAAGAGATAATATTTTAGAGCATTAGGTAATAAGCTAATAAGCCTAGCAAGAGTAGGGACTGTATCTTCCACTTATGAAATAGAGACTCTCCCAAGAATCTTACGGATGCTCCGTCCTTAACAACTAAGATGCTTTTTTTTCTTTTATATATGAGACGCCGTCTCAGCCCCGTCCTAACGCTTCTTGCAAATATATATATATTTTGCGAAGCAACAAAAAATATTTGAGCTTTTTTGAACTGCATCCTGGTAGATCCAGCGCGCGGCGCTTTGATAGAGATGACAATAAGGCTGGGCTCAAGCCGAAAGTTGGAATGTAACATCAGGCCGCGCTGGAAAAAAACAATATATATATTTTTTTCCGTTTCCAGCTTATAACCAAAATGACGAGGCGTATTTGATTCAATACAAGGTTTTCTACATGCCCAAACCCTATACGGATCCTTCTATTCCATAAGACCTGCATATCTAGACTATATAATCTAAAAAAAAGATGATTGAATCTTCACGACAAAAGAATGCTTCGTATCTTAGTTAAATCTGGCCAGCTTTTTTTTTCAAGGATAAATTCCATTTCTAACAAGAGGTCTCACGTACAGTCTCTGAGGATCCTATAGAGCTCCTTCAGCCTTTACTTCGTTGGGTGGGCTTGGCCTTCCTTTATAGGTTTCCTGCTGATTGGTCAAAATGAGATATTTTTCCGATGGGGACTCTCATTTGGTCGACGATCCCAGCATACGGTGAGATTGTTATAATGTACCTACTGGCACATGAGAGCCCTCAAATATTCGAAAACCCTCCATTGCATCAGGTAACCGAGTATGCAATCCTATTTGTGCAGATTTTCCAACAGCGCCGATGAAAAGTAAAATACAAATAACAGTTATGGCATGAAATCTCATATTACAGAAAATAAAATAATGATGGGGTTCGGAAAAGGCGCTGGCACGAGCAAAAATAGTCGAAAAGTCTACTGTTTGAAAAATAGTAAAACAACCCATAATCCCGAGAGCTAATCCGAAATCACCTACTCGATTGACAAGCATAGCTTTTATAGCTGCTTTATTGGCCTGAAGTCGTGTAAACCAGAAATTAATTAACAAATATGAAGCGAGACCTACTCCTTCCCATCCTAGAAATAATTGAATAAAGTTATCTCCGGTAACCAACATTGGCATAAAAAAAGTAAAAATGGATAAATAGCACATAAATCGGGGGCTGTGTGGATCCTCGGACATATATGAAATGGAATAAAGATGAACTAAGCTACTTACAAATGTAACCACAATTAACATAACTACAGTCAGACTATCAAACACAGAGTCAAAAGTTTTATTTTACTGGGGCCTTGAATCGCAGAATCAAGCAGGAAATTTTTTGCGTACCACAATGCGGCGGCCGTTCACCCAAGTAAAATAATAAAGTGCTCCCCGAACCGTGCGAGATAGTTACCTATCACACGGCTCACCAACTTGAGATTGTTATTAAGGCTTGGAGTAACCACTGTATGTTTAAGCAGGCCGCAGCAAAAAATAGATTTTTTTTTATTCGCTGCATATTTTTTTTTCATTGCCTAGTCGTATAGTGTCGCTTACCTTTGCCACTCAAGCGTACGGCATCTGCCGACTTAGGCCCCTTTCCTTTTGCTTTACAGCAGCACTTCCTTTCTTCGTTTACATGGTTCTCGAAGCAAAGATTAGGCAGGTACTACGAGCCCTCTGTCCCACGCATCTCTATCTAGAAAAATGCATGGTTCACCGGTTCCACCGAATACTCTATCGATATTGAGACATAGGTGCGCTTGAAGTGGTGTGTTGTCCTTATTGGACTCAGGCCCCCTATCTGTTCAGGCATATGCGCCCTCTTGCTGCCCATATGCAGGGGGAACGCGGGCCTCGCCTAATGCGCCAAGTTTGGGATACCTCCTCCACCTTACGTTTGTGACCTACGGCCTCACCTGTGTCTCAAAGACACGGTCAGGGCACAGCCAAGGATATTTTTGGCTACGTCCAGTATGCCCTTTTCCCGACATGCTATGATGCTCTAAAGGAGTTCGCCCCATAGAGTGAGTCGAGTCCGTCTCACCGCAGAGCAACTGCAGCGTCCAGATAATCTATCTATCCAGCAATTCATCCGGTGACTTCACGGTCGCCAAAGAAGCCCCAAGAAGCATCAAACATCTCGGGAAAAATCCATGGAGCAATCTTTATATAGCAAGCACTGGCTCCCAGTGCAACTTCATAAAAAGCAATCAGAGATAAAATAAAAGATAATGAAACACACGTGGTTGTGACTATAGCAGTTCCTCGTAAACCAAGAAAACGACCAAAAGCACCTGCTACACAACTACCTAGTAAAGGTAAAGTTACAATTAATAAATACATACATAAATCATTTTTTTTTTATTGTAACCAAAATACAGTCGATTGGGTAGATAATTGATTGTATTTTGGGCGACAGCTGCACAAGCCAAGACTTAGATGTCTGTCAATCTTAATAAATTGACACAGCCCAACAAATCAAGTTTTTAGCGCATCCAATAGAGTTCGCCGCATGCCATTACTATATAATGACATAATTGAAATTGAAAGAGAGGTCATCTTGGATCACTCCATTTTATTAGTAATCCACTCAACATCTGCAAGGAGTGTCAAAATTTTGTTTTACTAAGTGCCGCAAAAAAATTCTTTTTTTGCGCGCAGTGGGCGGAACAACCTTGGTTACGCTGCTGTTATCACTTTATCGGTCTTTGTAGAAGCCGATGGCTTATGCAATCAATATTTTGCTTGGTAAAAGCTCATGAGGCCATTTAAATAATAAAAAAATAATAAGGCGGAGAAAAAAAATATTTATTTTTTTGTTCGCGAGGCAATTCAGCGGGGGGGAAGAATGACCCCCTGGCCAAACGAAGCCTTTATTTAATTGACGAGGACAATAGGAAATAGGGGGCTGCGGCCCTTAGCTTTAAGTACAATTGCAGGACCACAGAATAAAAAAAAAAATATATATATATATATTTTTTTTAATTCCTCGCCAACTTTCTTACTATATTATATTATATAGATGGCAAAACTACGTAAAACAAAGCTCAAAATTTGAATCTTTGCACTTTATGATTTTTTTATGAAAAAGCATTATCTTCTTTTAGTTATCTTCTTTTAGTTCTAAATAGAATAAATAGAGGTTTTGGAGTATTCTGCATATCGTATAAGAGTAATTGCCATTGCCAAGGCAACCGTGGTTAGATGAAATTGAATCATTTTTTCGGCACTATCTCGGATCTAAGATAGACTAGTATAAATCAATAAAAAAGGAGTCTCTACACACCTTAAGACAAGGGACTATAGATTTTTCAAATATTTGAGAAAATGCCGCAGGTCCAGCCGAGCCGGAATAAGCCGGGGATGTCTATAAAATAAAATGGCGAAAATAAAACGAAACAAAAAGATTGTGTTTCCACTCTGCGCTTCGCTTCCCTAAGCTCATTTGGTGAAAATGGTAAACACGACAGACTTAAAATCTGTTCCTATGGGTTATCGGTTCAAGTCCGATAGTGAGCATACTCGCTTGGTGAAAATGGTAAACACGGCAGTCTCAAAATCTGTTCCTATGGGTTATCGGTTCGAATCCGATAGCGAGTATTTAAATGTCTAAATTGGAAAAAGGGCGAGTATAACTTAATAGGTGAAAGTGTCAGATTGTGAATTTGAAAACACGGGTTCGAATCCCGTTATTCGCCAAAAAAACAAATCATCCATTAGTTTAAATCTTTACAATTTTTGAGGACGCTGTTTTTCGCAGCAAAAAATATTTTTAATATTTTTGGGGGGTTTCCCGAAATATTAAAAAAAAAAGGTTCGCTACAAACTTGGGTCCCCAGTTCTGTCAATAAAGCCGCAGGCTTTAATTGGCAAAGTGGGGACCCAAGTTACTAAGTGGTTATCCTCTGGTGACTAAGTAACCCTCCTTGCGTCTTTTCTTGTATAGTGGATGAAGCACAAATTGGCTTGTTCAAACAAGAACATAAAGAATTATATGGGTAAAAAATGAGCTCAAAAAGTTGTTGAAATACTGATGTTATTTCTAAATTAGCCGCTTTTTTTATATCCATATGATTGACTAAAGTAGATTGAAGTTGTCCGTATAATAAAACTAGATTCTGGTTGTATGAGGCCGAAGGTAATAACTGTGACCATGTATTATCTGGTGCTTCTTTAGTTAAGTACAAGATACAAGTGGGACCTGCGCTATAAGCAAGCTGCTCAATAAAACCACCTTGCTTGTTTTTATGTGGTAGTTTTCCTTTGTAATTTGGTTGAAATAAAGTTCTACCTCGAAAGGCACACAATATATTTTTGAGTTGTCGCCATTGTCGACTTGTTAAGCCACTACAATGAAATAAAAGAATATATGGAGATTTTTTTTCAATCTCTTGGGCTTTTTTCCGTATAATAATTTGTTTTATTAGCATAGGATCATTATTATTATTTTTTTTCTAGTTTCTTATTTTCTTCTTTTTCGACATACCTTGAATTTAAGTAAGTGATGCCGGGTTTTTTTCTTATATCAAACAAATGCTATGTTTGTCAACATGGTTTCTATTTTCTGAATGATAAACCGCATAGCACAAATAGTGGAGGTGAGGTCAACCTTGCGTCGTACTATACAATAATTTTGTTAGGGCTTTATTATATATAAGCAGCTGCCTTCTGTACTGGCAGCTCTGACAAAAGGGTCACTTCGGGAATATATTCGTTTTGAATGGGGGTTTGAAAAATTGTATGACAAGACATCGGTTCAAATATCAGAAAGCTCAGTGAATCCCTAAACCTACAGGTGATGCGTAGCGTGTAACAGAGAAATATTTTTTTTTTTCGAACCTCGTATCTTCAGCCATACTAATTGGATCTTCTCGCTTTTTCAAACCTTCGGCTAAGAGACACAAGGCTCAGCCCCGAGCTCCATATTCCAGTCCATTTCTGCGAAAAGAGCATTTATGCATTTTCTGACGATGAAATTGAAGCCCGCATGCTTCGCCCTGCTACGCTCTTCGGCCTCAACAAGTAGAAAAAGTAGGTTGAAACTACCTACCCTACGCGGGTCATTACTCTATATTCTTACTTGTTTTAATTAGGCAATATTATGGTATTGCGGTTCTTATAGAATTAAAAGTAACTTAGTGAGTGTGTTTTTTGCATGTATGACGTCACGTTCAGAATTCTTATGACATTTTACAACTTTAGGGCCGAAACTGCCCAGTAGCCTAATTGTTTGTAGCCTACATAGGTGACGATCCAGCGCCACAAAGCTACGTTATACCGCCCCAATAATTGTTGTTTGTTTTAATGGCTTTTTCTGCTATA